AAATAAGTCCCTCCCTATGATTTATTGGTTAATAGCTCTTACAAGAACAAGGTCTACTCGACCTGGGTGTCGAACGTAAAGAATCCCTTTTGTACAAAATACTCATTTTGTAGCCTCTATTGTCAAAAAGTTTTTTCTTTCATTCAAGTTATATTGTATCATGTTTTGTATGTATGATGCAACCTAATTTATTAGTTTGACCTGAGGACCTTTCGGCAATTCCAATTTATTCTATTATTAATAGTGAAATGTGGTAGATTTCTTCACTTTAGGCGAAGAAGAAAATAAAACAAATAAATTGCAATTAGAAGACGGCATGGGCATAGGTGGAAATGTGCCTAGTTATTGGATCAGACAGTTAAAGACTTCCTTAGGATTGGAATCTATTTACTTACAATTTCGTAGATTAATTCTTTATCTTAATAAAATTGCATCAGCAGCCTCTAGTCGTGTTCTAGCTCTTTTGAGAGCCACATCAGCCTCGATTGCTTGTCTCTTGCCTTCAGCTCGCGCACGATCAGCTTTCGCTAGTCTAAAACTTTCCTGAGCCTCTTGAAGATCTATATCAATACCTCTTTCTGCATTATTTACCAATAATGTGATTTCATCATTGCCTATTTTGGCAAAACCACCCATCAAAGCCATAGTGGACCACTGGGCATTGAGTCGTATTTTCATGACTCCGATATCCAAAGCTGTTACAATTGCAATATGATTGGGTAATACACCCATTTGACCACTATTGGTAGTAAGTATTATTTCTTGAACTTCTGAATCCCAAACAACTCGATTGGGAGTGAGTACACGAAGATTTAGGTTCATTTTTTATTTTTTAAATTTCTTTTAAGTTCATAGCCTTTGCGGTAGCTTCATCAATGTTACCTACCAAATAAAAAGACTGTTCGGGTAGACCATCTAATTCTCCGGAAAGGATCATTTGAAAACCTCTAATCGTCTCTATTAGACTCACATATTTACCGGGGGAACCGGTAAATACCTCTGCTACAAAAAAGGGTTGTGACAAAAACCGTTCAATTTTTCTTGCTCTTGCCACGATTAAACGATCGTCTTCTGATAATTCGTCTAATCCAAGAATAGCTATAATATCTTGAAGTTCCTTATAACGTTGCAAAGTTTGTTTAACTCCTTGCGCAGTTTCATAATGTTCTTTGCCTACGATCGAAGGTTGGAGCATAGTTGATGTGGAATCTAGCGGATCTACCGCTGGATAGATGCCCTTGGCAGCTAATCCTCTCGATAGTACAGTAGTAGCATCTAAATGTGCAAATGTTGTAGCAGGAGCGGGATCAGTCAAGTCATCTGCAGGTACATAAACTGCTTGAATGGAGGTTATAGATCCTTCTTTCGTAGAAGTTATTCTCTCTTGTAAAGAACCCATTTCCGTGCTAAGAGTCGGCTGATAACCCACTGCGGAAGGCATTCTACCTAATAATGCGGATACCTCTGATCCTGCTTGGACAAAACGGAAGATATTGTCAATAAATAGAAGTACATCTTGTTTATTGACATCTCGGAAATATTCAGCCATAGTTAAAGCAGTTAAACCTACTCTCATACGAGCTCCTGGTGGTTCATTCATCTGACCATAAACCAGAGCTACTTTGGATTCGGATATATTTTGTTCATTAATGACTCCCGATTCTTTCATCTCCTTGTAAAGATCATTTCCTTCACGGGTACGTTCTCCCACTCCACCAAACACAGAAACCCCTCCATGAGCCTTAGCAATGTTGTTGATTAATTCCATAATCAAGACTGTTTTACCCACTCCAGCTCCCCCGAATAATCCAATTTTTCCCCCACGGCGATAAGGAGCTAAAAGATCCACCACTTTAATGCCTGTTTCAAGGATTGAAAATTTGATATCCAACTGTGTAAAGGCAGGAGCAGATCTATGAATAGGAGATGTTGTGAGAGCATCTACAGGACCTAAGTTATCCACGGGTTCCCCAAGAACATTAAAAATTCTCCCGAGAGTAGTTTCACCAACTGGAACACTAAGTGGCCCTCCTGTATCAATTACTTTCATTCCTCTCATCAAACCGTCTGTAGCACTCATAGCGACAGCTCTAACTTTATTATTTCCTAATAATTGTTGTACCTCACAAGTCACACTTATTGGTTGACCAGTCGTATCGTTATCTTTAACTATCAAAGAATTGTAAATTCTAGGCATACTACCTGGAGGGAAAGATACATCTAGTACTGGGCCGATGATCTGAGCAATACGTCCTGCCTTCTTTTCGACAAGTGCGGAAACCCCAAAAAGAAAAGGATTGGTTCTCATAAATAATAAATAGGATATTGATTCCAATTGCTAATTGTTAGCAAAAAACCTAAAAAAGCACAAATGCTCTGTAATGAGTTGATCAGTCAATAATCATTTTGGAGTTCTAACTTTTAGTTAGTAATCTCTTTCTTTGTAAAGTTCAACTTCGATAATGACCTCAAAATGGATTCATTATCATTATTTAAAAATGGAATGAATTTTTCTTTTCTTTTTTATTCACGAATTTATTTTATTCAAAACAGAGTAAAACTTATTTGCTCCGATTTATTACTCAATTGGAGCAAATAAGTTTTACCTACTATTGGATTTGAACCAATGACTCTCGCCGTATGAAAGCGATACTCTAACCACTGAGTTAAGTAGGTTCTTTATTGAGTCATACCTAAATTCTAGGCATAATTAGACATATAAACAATATGCCCTTAAGAATGATTAAATCAAATATCATCTTGACAGAAAGTGATCTATTTTATTAGTCTATTTTTAAGACTAAACTGTGAAGGGCTATAGCTCAGCTAGGTAGAGCACCTCGTTTACACGTGCGCCAATGGTTTTCAGAAGAGTTTATTAGTTCATTCGGTTCATAAAATAGATTTTAGTCTTACTCTATGTAATTAGGAGAACAATAGCATGACAAAGATGAAGTTCGTTCTATGATTCGAACTATAGATCTAGTTGATATGGTCAATCTCGGGGGCATTCAATGTCAGACATAATGAGTATAATACGTACGAGGATCTCAAAAAACATTTCTTTTCACTCTATGAACTTTGAGGTGTATGAAGTCTCATATTCTTATTTTGGGGTGAGAGAGACTCCATTTGGAGAATCTATGTCTAAGCATGACAGACCTACGTCAAGGGAATCTTTTGAAGCACTTTGGGATTGCTTCCGAAAAATGATTCGTTTCAAGCAAACGGAGCCATCTTATTATCTGTTCTGTTCCGGAAAAGAATGGCAGACTAACTTATTTTTCCATCAGTTAATGAAAGAGCCCAATGCAATAAAAATGCATGTTGGGTTCTTGGAACAGTTCAAATCATTTTGGTTATAAGAAATTTGATCTGTTCTACCGAGAAGGTCTACGGTTCGAGCCCGTATAGCCCTATACAATTAGAAAACTCTTCTATGTTTTCTCGCTCATATTGTCCTCATGATCCGATGCTAGTCTTAAATGAAAAAAAGCATCCAATTTATTTGCTATTTAAAGGAACTGACGACTTACACAGAAGATAATTAAAGCAGAAGATCATTAAAGAAAAAGTAAAGAGGAAATACGAAAATAAAAAAATTTTGGAATTATTCATAATAGAATATTTAATAGAATAAATAGTCTTTCGACTGCGATCCAGAGCAGACTCTTATTCTTCAATATCTCTGTTATAAAGAAGAACAGATCGGACATCGTGTCGAACTAAATATGAGCACATACATAATCTTTTTATTTTGTTTATGAAAGATTTTCTATATTCCACGGGTGGATAATTGGTTCTAATCGAACTCGGTTGTCTTTTTTTTTTAATTTGTTAGCACATCTCACATCGTTAGAAATAACGACCCTGAAAGCTCCCTTATTTCAATAGATAAAATTCCCTTACATCAAACCATATTAACACGTTACAACACGAACTAACGTGAAGTCTGCCGAATTGCACGGGTTCGAACCATTTCCTAATTTTTTTTTATTCAATACAAAATATTCTTTTATTCAAAGTCACAGACGAAACATTGAATTAATGTACAAAAATGATAATGAATCATTCGGGAGGGGAGAGAAGCGATTAATAAATGGACAATACAACAAATAAAAGAATTCGATTTATTGAAACAAAACAGGAATCATCTATTTATGTTTCTATTTTCTGAATATGATACTTTTTGGATATATTTATCCATATCCAGTCTTATTCCACTTCTGACATTCTCAATTTCAAGAAGTTTGGTTCCAATAAATAAAGGACCGGAGAAAGCCACTAGTTACGAATCAGGTATAGAACCAATGGGAGATACTTGGATCCAATTTAGAATTCGCTATTATATGTTTGCTTTAGTTTTCGTTGTTTTTGATGTGGAAACAGTCTTTCTCTATCCGTGGGCTATGAGTTTTGATATTTTGGGGCTATTTACATTTATAGAAGCTTTTATTTTCGTGATCATCTTAATTGTTGGTTTAGTTTATGCATGGAGAAAAGGAGCATTGGAATGGTCTTAACCCCCAAATTTTGGAATGATAAAAGACGAGTAGAAAATTATCTCAATCTAAAGCCGGCGATAAATCCTATAGAATCATCTTTACTTCATCAAGCAACTCCAAATTCAGTGATTTCCACTACTCTAAACGATCTGTCCAATTGGGCGAGACTTTCTAGTCTATGGCCGCTCCTTTATGGTACTAGTTGTTGTTTTATCGAATTTGCTTCATTAATAGGTTCGCGATTCGACTTTGATCGTTACGGTTTGGTGCCAAGATCCAGTCCTAGACAAGCCGACTTACTTATAACAGCCGGAACTGTGACCATGAAAATGGCTCCTTCTTTAGTGAGATTATATGAACAAATGCCGGAACCAAAATATGTAATTGCTATGGGAGCCTGTACTATTACAGGAGGAATGTTTAGTACAGATTCTTATAGTACCGTTCGCGGAGTAGATAAGTTAATTCCTGTGGATATCTATTTGCCGGGTTGTCCTCCTAAACCAGAAGCTATTATAGATGCTATAATAAAACTTCGTGAAAAAATAGCTCAAGAAATATCTGAAGATAGATATGAGTTTCAACAAAGAAAGAGGTATTTCAGTAGAAAGCATAGGTTTCATATTGGGTCCAGTATTATTATTGAAAATAAGGGGGATAAGTTTTTTCATCAATCTTATGAATCTCGTAAATCAACTTTAGAGATCACTCCCAAAACATCTGAATCGATTTCAGAGATATCATACCCTTTGAAACATTTGAAAATACGAGAGTTTGCTGGCGAATGAATAATCGTGAGTAAAAAGTAACGAGCAGGAAATAAATTTTGAAAATTCCATGAAAAATGTCAAATCCTTATACAGATACTTTGACAATAAATAGTAATCAAATGCAAGGTCGGTTATCTGCTTGGCTAGCCAAGCATAAGTTGGCTCATAGACCTTTGGGTTTTGATTACCAAGGCACAGAAACATTACAAATCAAATCTGAAGATTGGGTCTCTGTAGCCGTTGCTTTATATGTTTATGGTTTTAATTATCTCCGTTCTCAATGCGCTTATGATGTAGCACCAGGAGGTTCCTTAGCTAGTGTATATCATCTTACGAGAATAAACGATAATGCAGATGAACCCGAAGAAGTGTGTATAAAAGTATTTGTCCCAAGGGAAGATCCCAGAATCCCGTCTGTTCTATGTATTTGGAAAGGTGCTAATTTCCAGGAACGGGAATCTTATGATATGTTGGGAATATTTTATGAAAGTCATCCATATCTAAAACGTATATTGATGCCAGAAAGTTGGATTGGGTGGCCTTTGCGCAAAGACTATATTGCACCTGATTTTTATGAAATACAAGATTCTCATTGAGTGCAAAAAAAAGAATGAAGCATACTTTTTTTAAAAAGAGTTTATCCACGTAAACATAGATCTATATGTATTAATCTATGTATATCCCATCTAAATAGATTAAAACATTAAAAAAGAAAATAGTAATATAATGTATATTATATATATTCATATTCTAAAACAATAAAATTTCTCAATTTCAATTCCATTCTATTAATAAATAAAAATAGAGTTTTGATATCAATTTTTCTAATCTCGTGCTTTATACGTACCTCTACACTACATTTGTCTAAGTTTATCTAAAAAAAGGAAAATAAAGAATGTTAGAGAAATGACTTTAATACAAAAGTCATAAGTCATATTAATAACGGGAGATTTGAAATCATTATAGAAGTCATTTCAAATCTCCCGTTATTTTAATAATAAGAATTAAAATCAAATTAGATGGATTTCATTATCTTCAATTTAAACTTATTCTTTTCTGACCAAAGTGGTTCGGCCCAAGTCTTCTAAATTTTTCTGACGACGTAGAGGTCGGGTAACCAATTCAAGTACATCTCTTGCATTGGCAAACCCATGAATCTGGGCAAAAGTAAATTCAACTGACCATTTAGTACTAATTCCTCTTGCTTCTAGCGGGTTAGCATGCGCCATTCCCGTGATAGCTAAATCGGGTTGTAATTCGCGTATACGTCGTATTTGATTCGAATTATCCGGTTTCTCCACAATTCGTGGTATTGGTACACACATCTTTATACATGTATCTTGTAAAAGTGATAATTCAGCAGTTTGATATCGTCTATCCATATATGGAATGCCAATTTCATGAACAATCATTCCACATCTGATTAAGAATCTTGCTAGAGATATTTCTAGCAGATTATCTCCCATGAAAAAAACAGATTTACCGTGTACCAAATCAAGATAATCTTTTAAACTTTCCCATATTCGTTCCTCCCTTTCCTCCAAACCTTGGGGTTCAACACCAAATACAGGACAAATTTTTTCAATCCAAGCACGCGTTCCGTCTGGACCAATAGGAAAAGGAGCTGCAACTAATTGACATTTTTCGCGTCTTATCAAAGTTGTCGCTGTCCGACTCAAAAATGGGTGAACACCACAAACATAAACTCCGTCACCCAATGATGGAAGATCGGTATATCTTTGAGCAGGTAACCAACCTGATACCTTGATAGATTGACGTTTTAATTCTAGATTTAGTTGAGAAGCGACGTTGGACGGCAAAGATCCAAAAAGAACTAAGGAAGGGTGATTTGTATATTCAACCAATTCCTCTTTTTTTCTAGAATGAAAAGTCAAAAAATGTTGTATAGTTTGTTTTCGTTCACGAACGGAGAATTCCGGTTCTGGACAACGATGTGCCATGGCAGCTAACACAGTATCTTCTCCTTGAGTAAAGGCATAATCGAGTCCATTCGCTCTTGCCACTAGAATTGGGATTCCAATTTCCCATTCTAGTTTGGGTGCCATACCTTCCAAATCCATTTTTATTATCTCTGTAGTACAAGTACCTATCCATATAATCACGCTAGGGTCTCTATCTTTTCTTATTCGAATACAGAGTTTTTTTAATCCTTCATAATCATTCAATTGAGCCGAGATATCTCCTTCTTCCAATTCTGCCATTGCATAGCGAGGTTCTGCAAAAATCATTACTCCAAGTGCATTTTGCAGAAAATAACCGCATGTCTTTGTACCCACAACTAAAAAGAAACTATCTTCAATTTTTTGATATAACCAAGATACACAGCTAATTGGACAAAAAGTATGATAATTACCTGTCTCACATTCGACAATGAGAGTTTCATCAATTTTCACTGACATAAATGATTCTAACTATGTGGATTAAATCGTCGTAAACCCAAGTAAATTTTCCTTATTACTTTGATGTTTCCCCTCATCAATAGGATTGAGATAAAGGTCAGAGAGTAGATTGAATAATTCCCGATCTGGAATCTCCTTTGGCACAATACCTTCTGGTTGGGACAATATTTGATCCGCTATGTTTAAATAATATTCACATACATAGTTAAGAGATGGTTCGGATCCAACCATTTCAAATAAGGTTTTCCCCTTTACCCTCGAAATTCGAATATCTTCAATAAGAGGTAACACTTCTATTACGGGCATTGGACAGGCTTCTACATATTTATTGATAAGATCTCTTTTAGATGTGCGATTTCCAACCAAACCTGCTAATCGGAGTGGATGTGTGCGAGCTTTTTCCCTTATAGAAGCAGTAATACGATTAGCTGCAAATAATGCATCAAATCCATTATCTGTAATAATGAGACAGTAATCTGCATAGTTCAACGGAGCAGCAAAACCTCCACAAACGACGTCACCCAATACATCAAATAAGATTATATCATATTCGTAAAATGCATTTAATTCTTTTAACAATTTCACAGTCTCTCCTACCACATATCCCCCGCATCCAGCACCTGCAGGCGGCCCCCCAGCTTCCACACAATCTACCCCTCCATAACCTTTATGAATGACATCTTCGGACCAAATATCCTCATAATGATAATCTTTGGACTGCAAAGTATCTATAATTGTAGGTATCAAAAATCCTGTAAGAGTAAAAGTACTATCATGTTTGGGATCACATCCAATCTGTAACACTTTTTCACCACGTCTAGCTAGGGCAATTGAAATATTACAACTAGTGGTTGATTTACCGATTCCGCCTTTTCCATAAACTGCTATTTTCATCTTTTGATATCCTTTTCTTTATTTTTTATCTTCCGAACTTGTTATTCGTTTGATCTAATTTTGAGTTTAACTTTGCCTTATTTGATATGATAACAGTAAATAAATTCTAGTATGTTACATTACATTCTTTGTAACATTGTTTGTTTTTTTCACCCTCATTTTATCCTGAGTAAATGGAGGAAGCCAAGCAAAGAATCCTTCATTTCCACAATAAATGCAAATTTTTTCATTAATTTGAAACGGGAACTCCCCGCTAATTAAGACTTATTTCTCTCTATTCAATATAATAGAATAATTTACTGCATGACAAATGAGAAGAGGATAAGATAGGTTTGGGATTCGATTTGGGCCTGCAAATGAATGCTTTTGTTATGTTATATATGATGTTAAATGTGTCGTGTATCGTTATTTCAATTTATTCATTGAAATAACCATAAGAAATAGTTGTTTTGGAAAGATCCCAATCTTACCGTCGATTCAGCTTTTTTTTTTACAAAAAAAGAAAATATCTCTATTTTATTCTTCTATTTTGTTATATTTATGTAACAACATATATATATACACAAATTATATCGTCAACCACTCATCATTTGATTCATTATAGAAAATCACAATAAATTGAATCCGGTCGATTTTTTTTTTTACCGGGCGAACGACGGGGATCGAACCCGCGCGTGGTGGATTCACAATCCACTGCCTTGGAACCACTTGGCTACGTCCGCCCCAAATTGCAGTCTCTGTCTACGGTCATTCCATTTCAAGAATGAATGGTTCTAAGCCCCGAAAACCAACTAATAATGAAACGATTCTATTATTTAGTTTAGTTATTAATTTGTTGCACTTGCAATGCAACTCTCACACAAGTTAGTGACATTGACATTTTCTTTTTTTAGAAAATACAAATAGTTTTGTTTTGGGTATTCAAAAAAAAGATCTGAGCCAATATACTAATTAATAATTAGTATTATGTATCCATGGCTGAATGGTAAAAGCACCCAACTCATAATTGGGAAGTCGCGGGTTCAATTCCTGCTGGATGCATAAGTTATTGTGCTCTGTTCGCAATAACTATCACTTTTAATTAGACGGAAAAAGCAGTACCAAATTGGTACTGCTTTTTTAGGATTGAAATACACTAACAATCCATCTTGAATAATTAGCCGTTTATAGAATTAGCTTCAACAGCAGCTAGATCCAGAGGGAAGTTGTGAGCATTACGCTCGTGCATAACTTCCATACCAAGGTTAGCACGATTAATGATATCGGCCCAAGTGTTAATTACACGGCCTTGACTGTCAACAACAGATTGGTTGAAATTGAATCCATTTAAGTTAAAAGCCATAGTGCTGATGCCTAAAGCAGTAAACCAGATACCTACTACTGGCCAAGCAGCTAAAAAGAAATGTAGAGAACGGGAGTTGTTGAAACTAGCATATTGGAAGATCAATCGGCCGAAATAACCGTGAGCAGCTACAATATTGTAGGTTTCTTCTTCCTGACCAAATTTGTAACCTGCATTAGCAGACTCATTTTCGGTAGTTTCCCTGATCAAACTCGAGGTTACCAAGGAACCATGCATAGCACTAAATAGAGAGCCGCCGAATACGCCAGCTACACCTAACATGTGAAATGGATGCATAAGAATATTGTGTTCAGCTTGGAATACAATCATGAAATTGAAAGTACCAGAGATTCCTAGAGGCATACCATCAGAGAAGCTTCCTTGACCAATAGGGTAAATCAAGAAAACAGCAGTAGCTGCTGCTACTGGAGCTGAATATGCAACAGCAATCCAAGGGCGCATACCTAGACGGAAGCTAAGCTCCCACTCACGACCCATATAGCAAGCTACACCAAGTAGAAAGTGTAGAACGATTAGCTCATAAGGACCACCATTGTATAGCCATTCATCAACAGAAGCTGCTTCCCAGATGGGATAGAAATGCAGACCGATGGCTGCAGAGGTAGGAATAATAGCACCGGAAATAATATTGTTTCCATAAAGAAGAGAACCGGAAACAGGTTCACGAATACCATCAATATCTACTGGAGGAGCTGCAATGAAAGCGATAATGAATACAGAGGTTGCAGTCAATAGGGTAGGAATCATCAAGACACCAAACCATCCAATGTAAAGACGGTTTTCAGTGCTAGTGATCCAATCGCAAAAACGATTCCATAGGCTTGCGCTTTCGCGTCTTTCTAGAATTGCGGTCATGGTTATAACTTGGTTTATTTAATCATTAGAAGCTCCCAAGCATACACATAAGGCTTGTTATTCAACAGTATAATATGAGTCATATCTGTATGTCAACCAACATTTTGACATGGCTATAAATATTCATAAAATTCATAGTATCCTCTTCCTTCCATAAACTATATGCACATATATTGAAATAGACATATTAATATCTATGGTATTAATGCGCTCTATTGGCATTCCTTCTTTGTTTATGATTCAAGGTTTTATGATTCAAGGTTATGATTCAAGGTTTTATGATTCAAGGTAATAAATATTCTTATGATCTTGAAGTTAAATGTAATTAGACAAAACTCTTTCGATGGGTAAGAAAGAGTTTTTCATTTTTTAAGGATGAGAATAGTAGGATGCTACCTATCTTGCTTGTTAAGAGCAATGGATAACATTGAATTGCATTGGATCTGCAAAAGTAGACAAAATACTTTTAGGTGCTAGATTCTGGTACTCTGGGTTGCCCGGGACTTGAACCCGGAGCTCATCGGATGGAGTGGATTATCCGCTCTTTCTAATAGGAGCAAGAAATCTCTCCCCAAACCGTGCTTGCAACTTTCATTGCACACGGCTTTCTCCATGTAGTGATTTGATCCATCATTTGGTTGGATTTCCGGTTGGAAAAGATCTATAGCATCAGCATCTTTTGCCATAAATTAGCCAGGGGGTTTATCTCGCTAATTTCTGAATTCCAAATTCGTTCTCTCTGTGAACGAGTTTTTGAAAAGGACGAAGAAATGGATTCTCTTTCTTTTGAAAATGATTTTGTAAAGAGTTCCGAACCTAATTGTTCTCGAACTACACGTATAGTACTTTTATGTTTACAGGCCAAAGTTTTAGCACATGAATTTAAAAGTATATACTTTATATGATATAAACCATCTTGATTGATGGATCCACTGTAGTAATCAAAAAGATTTATCCAAATTCGATCGAATCGATCGAGAATATCATCATCTGATAGACTGGTCCAAGACAATTTACTAATTGGCCACCCTGAGATGTCACAAAACTTTTCTTTAGCTAAAGAAAAAAGAATTGGTTTAATCGGAGCTGTTGCGTTTAATTCATTGGTAATAAGATCGGTAATGAATAAATCATCTAGCATTTTGGCTCTAACCACGAGAGGTCTCATTTTAACCTGCATAAAAAAACCTAAAAAAGAAAAAGAAATCTTGGGTAATTCAAGACTGCATATCCTATACGGTTGAAACCAAAGATGAAAATAGTATTGCCAAAAATGAAACAGATGATATCTACATTTTTTCACTTGAAGATGCGTACCCTTTAGAGCTATAAGGGATCTTTCTCCATATCTCACATAATGGATGAAAGAATTCTTCAACAACCAGATCTTTTTTGTTGAAATTTTTTGAGGAGGAAATAGAACAATATCTTTGATCTTTTTCTCAAAATGAGTTCGATCCGGAAAAGATTCATATAACAATGGTTGTGAATTAAAAAATCGTTTAATAAGAGGAATTAAAAACGATTCGCATTCATACACATAAAAATTCCAAAGGAACAGGGAGAACGTATTTTCTCCCTGTGTAATCAGAGATTTCTGCAAATTTTCTCGACTAAAACTACATTCATGGAGAATCCATCGTAATAAATGCAAAGAAGGAGTATCTAGGATCCAGCGACGAAAAAGTCGAACCAAAATTTCCGGATGAATTGAGTAGGGCACTCGTATATCTGATATATAATTGGAATGTGGTAATTTATCCTCCATAAAAGGAAATATGCAATGGATGGATCGGAGACTATTCCATCCATCCATTCCTTTTCTGAAATGTTTTGATCGCATTGCGAACGAAACTTCCAAGACAATTGTAAACCCTTTTAGTATCGATTTAAAAGAATTCTTATTGTATTCAATGAATTTATTTGAATCGGGATTCCCGAATAAACTAATTGAATTATTCTGATTCTGTTTACGTATTCGACGTATTGAACGTTTTACAGTCAGGAAACTCAAAAAATTAGAAACTAAAATTTCCGTCGGTTCCTCGGAACCAGATCTATCTAAATGATGATCATGAGCAATTGCGTAAAGATCTTCCTGAAAAAAAAGCGGATATAAAAAGAATTGTTGCCAAGATCGATGTTTATTTGAATTTCTTTGGAAGTCATCCATTTTTTAAACCCCCGGACCCAAAACCTGTTGGATTATTAAAGATAATACATGGTGCGATCTAGTTGGAACATAATAGAAAATGTCTATCAGATAGATAGTTTTCTTCGCATAGATCTTCATTCGTCATGAGGAAGAATGAAAATTTCTTATTTTGGCAGTCCGATCGCTCTCCTGACTCATGGAATAGAATTAACATGGTCAGTACACTATTTCTCTTACACATTTGTTTTCGAGTACTTAGGACTCATGGTGAATGTAGAAAACCCTAATTTACTACAGGGAAAAACTTCCTTTATCGGTTACTAAAAGGCTTTTAACTTCCGATTAGTAAAGGGAATTCCTCGTTGAAATGAGGAACAGAAGCTCGTTCTTCTGGTTTTACTTATGATTCAAGCCATCCAGCTTTATCCATTGACTCACTTGACTTAATCACTCGGACTCTCGAATTTATTTGATCTTATTTCAAAATCAATGCATATACAAATTCAATTGTATACACATGTCAATAATTTGTATACATTATTATTTGTATATGCATTGAATTCCTTGATCCGCCGCTTCTGATCAAAAAAGAAAGTCGAGATTCTTAGAACGACATGCTGCTTTTTCCATTTTTTTTTTCAGGATCAGTCGTAGTCTTACCAATTTTACCGATGGTATAGACGAATTGAATAGTTCATCCGAACATGTAAAAGACCATAGTCGCACTTAAAAGCCGAGTACTCTACCATTGAGTTAGCAACCCTTATTTGTATAGATACAGTCGAAGTAGAGCAGTTACTTGATTCAATCGATCAGAAATAGAACCTTTACAACAAATCATGAATTAATAATCGAATCGAACTTTACCATTTCTTAATCAAATCAAGTGATCTTTCCGGATCAGATTATTTCTGATCCGTTGAACGAATTCACCATAAAAAAAAAGAAATAGCGGATTTATTATATCCAAAAAATATGCTATTGTCAACCCCGAAATGTTGGGAAGGATTGTTGGATTGATATTATATTGAAAAATGATTAGAAATAGAAAGAAAAGATCGTTAGAAATGGCAGTAAAGTAAAAAAAAAGTACAAATTTCTTTTTTTATTGAATGAATAAAAAACGATAACAATTGTTTATCATTTTTTATTCATTCAGTTCGTTCTCGCAATTCTAATAATCTTTTTGATTTCTTCTTCTTCTTCTTCTCTTGAAGAACCGCTGAACAAAAATCCTTATGTGCTTCCCTATAAAAGATCGCAGAGGAATAAAATAAATGAAATGAAGATATAATAAAACAAATATAAATGGATAATAATAAGACAACCATGATACAAAATTTATATAATAACTAAATTTTATATGATCTAAAGCTAAACGTAGACGCATTATTTAGAATACCCCCTTCTTAATAAATAAAAATAAAAAAATTGAAAACGCGTTTAATTTAAAACGATAAATTTTTGCAGAAAAATACCATGACAGAATTTCTGTAAATTGAGTTACTAATTTGATAAATTATACAATAGCACTATAAAAAAAAACTCGTTTGATTTGAACCCAATTCCTGAAGAGCTCTTCCCTTCGAGACTTAACGTCAAATTCGATAGGTAGCTCATTGATTTAATTTCCATTAACCCTAGATTCTGCTCCTAGCTGAAAAAAAAAAAGTTGATACCAAGCTCCTATATCTTTTTTAATAAAAGCGTATCTTCGAGTCAAAATGGCGGATGTCATAATCCACAGAACTAATCATGTCGTTTAAGTAATACGTTGCTTTTTACCACATCGGTTTAAGACAAATTTTTATCATACAGATAGATCTCTTATCCGATCCTAAAATTGATATGTAATTATGAATAGTCATTCACTCAATTTCTAGAATACATTTTTGAAAATTAATTGGTTTAGTTGGCTAGGTATTCAATGCTTCTTTAGCTGCGTACATTACTTCGACAGTAATGGTTTCAATCCCCTTTTGTCGTGCAAATTTTTCAGTATTTCTTTCCACCTTTTCTCTGGCAAAACGAGGAATTTTACTTAATTCTATTCGACTTTCAGGATTCCAAATTAGGCCTATATCTGTAGATATAGATTTGGATATTATTTCTTTAGTATCATGACCACCAAAAATATCTAGAAGATGGTCCTCCATACCCAGAGCAAACGAGTTATAAATTAAATCAGCTATTTGATTAGTACCTTCGTAACCTAAAAAAGGTCGGTATCCCAAAGGAAAGTTTTGTATATGAACTGGTGCAGAAATAACTCCACACGGAATATCAAGACGTTTACCAATATGACGTTCCATTTGAGTACCAAATATTGCAGATGGTTCCATGTGAGCGATCATATCTCCTACCTCAGCATGATCATCTGTGATCAGTATTTCATCGCAGAAACCTTGAATTTGCTCTTTGAACCATTCCGCATCGTGTTTGCAATAAGTACCTGCACAACTGACACGAATCCCCATTTCTCGAACAAGTATCTTAGTGATTGAAGCAGCATGAGTTGTATCACCAAAAACAACTGTTTCTTTACCCGTCAAATTCTGACAATCAATAGATCTTGAAAACCAAGCAGCTTGGGAAACAAATCGAGTTTGTCCGTCGATATAAGGTTCATAATCCACTCTTTTATTCGATGAACTAAGAGTCAACGTATTCACATTTTTTTGAATCTGGCGGATCCACTCCGCCATATCTACAGCTCCCATGGGAGCTATAGATATGTAAGGCATCCCATATTCTTTATTTAAATATACCGCTGTCATTAAGCCCACTTCACGATAAGGAATTAAATTGAACCAAGCTTTTGGTAAATTTTTAAGATCTTCTACAGATCCTCCTTCAGGAATAATTTGATTAATTTCAATATCCAGATCTCGTAATAAACGTCTTAATTCACGACAATCGTGTTGATTATGAAAACCCAATGTAAAAATTCCAATTATATTGACAGAAGGCGCATCAGTTAGAAATTGATCCCATTTTTCTTGTCTATGACATCTATCTAAATAATATCGAACCACCTGTTCTAAAGTTCTATCCGCTGCTTGAATTTCATTTACTTGATAATGATCAACATCTGCAAAAATGACGTCGGAATCAGAAATTATGGATGCTCTATTCACAAAGTTCTGTAAATCTTCTTGCAAAATACTAGAAGTACATGTAGGCGTCAATATAATAAGATCAGGGTGTTCCTCTTTATCTTTCCGGAGAATATTATCTACAACTCTTTCTTGAGATCCACGTGCTAGTACGTGACGATCTACTATGCTAGCAGTTGCGGCAGTAAAATCTCTTTCACGTTCTAACATAGAACGCATTACATTAAAATAATCATCTCCTAGAGGAGCGTGCATAATGGCATGCACATTTTTGAAAGAACTAGCTACTCGTAGGGTTCCAATATGAGCAGGACCAGCATACATCCAATAGGCTAATTTCACTTTATCTCTATCTCAATTTAATCTGTATTCCAATCCTACACCGCAAAAATATACCTTTCTCTACTTAGAATCTTATCGAAATCATATTTCCCTTCTATAAGTCTTTTTTCAATTCAATAATACTGTTCCACCTGGGACGGAAGGATTCGAACCTTCGAAATAACAGGACCAAAACCTGCTGCCTTACCGCTTGGCCACGCCCCATTATTGTTTTATAATAATCCATTAAGATAAATTGATGCAATGTTTCATTTGAGTCTGAATTGCATTATTATAATTCGATTCGCTAGAATTATAGCGATTTCGAAGAGATCTTTTCAGCCAATAAGCATGTGATACTGCATACATATGAGCCTGCTTAGCTCAGAGGTGAGAGCGTCGTACTTGTAATGCGATGGTCATCGGTTCGATCCCGATAGCTGGCTCGTTCTTATTCTTTCCACTTCTTACCATTATAAACCATAGATCGTTAAAATCTATGAAATAAGGAAAAGACTCTTACTTTTCGTATCGTCGGTCCGCCGGGTCTGTCGTGGCATGATTCGTTTCAACTAGAAACGCAATGATTGAAACATATCTTATTTTTTCTCTCTACAATATTTTGATTTTCAAATTGAAGAGAATTTGTTTCTCTCTCCGTATAGAAAATCATTCCAATATTCGTGCTGTTTATATTATTCTTCTTTCCAACATTAATTTATGTCATTTCTTGAAATAAGGAGTTTTTTATGTCCCGTTATCGCGGACCTCGTTTAAAAATAATAAATCGTCTCAAAACTTTACCAGGACTAAGTAAGAAAACACCCAACAGAATTCAAAAGCCTATAAAAAAAAAACATTCTAAACCTCTTAAATCTTCTAAATATCCTGTACGTCTAAAAGAAAAACAAAGATTACGTTTTCATTATGGACTTCCAGAGCGCCAATTACTTCAATATGTTCGTATTGCTAGAAGAGCCAAGGGATCAACAGGTCAGGTTCTATTACAATTACTGGAAATGCGCTTGGATAATATCCTTTTTCGATTGGGTATGGCGCTTACTATTCCTGAAGCCAGACAATTAGTCAACCATAGGCATATCCTGGTCAATGGTCGTATAGTAGATATACCAAGTTACCGTTGCAAACCCCAAGATTTAATTTCTATAAAAGAGAAACAAGGATTGAGAAATATAATGAAGAAAAATATAGAGATTTTTCAAAAGGATAAAATGAGGGTGCCCCCCCATTTAAATCGGATTAAACAAAAGTCACAGTATAGTGGATTAGTAAAAAAAATAATAGATAATAAGCGTATCGGTTTGAAGATTAATGAATTATTGGTCGTAGAATACTATTCCCGTCGAGTTTAAATTATTCCCAATTGAAAGGGAATGAAAAGAAAGGATTTCTGCACATTTGTTCCTCTGTATGTTACATGACAATGTTATTGTAATTGAATAAATATTTCTTTTTTTCAATATTTTTTTCTCTACCCCGAAATGGAAGGAGATTGTGGGAAAATGAAACCATCCTATCGGGTTTAGATTAATGATAAAACGATGCAAAAAAGAATACAAATATACGGAAAGAGAGGGATTCGAACCCCCGGTAAACAGAAGCCTACATAGCAGTTCCAATGCTACGCCTTGAACCGCTCAGCCATCTTTCCTACACCTTTAATTTGTCGACAAAATGAAAACAACAAGTTTTTGTTTTTGATAACTGACTTTTGCATAAGTCAAGTCTTTTTGAATAAAGACAGACAGAAGAGTATTTACCAAAGTTGCTTTTCTTCTTATTTCAAGATATTTTCTTTCATCAATCTAATATTATTCTTTTACTTTTAGAATATTAGGATTTTTATTGCCCGATCCAATTGTGAAATTAAGCCAGATCTATTGATAGATTCTATAATTATTATAGAATAATTTCCTATAATTAGTGAAAATAATTCTTCGATCGGTAAGTCAATTAATGGTACAAATTGCATCATAATGACACAAATTCTATCATAATTATATTATATGCTCAATAGATTCTATACTTATATAATTAGAATAATAAGTATGCACAAACACAATCAATCATCATTTTTTCATTTTATGCCAATTTGCCGTTTACTTACTCGTTTGATCGTTGGGGTCGTGAGCAACCGAGCGCGAAACAGAAACATTTTCTCAAATTTTTTTTATTGATTGCTATCAATTTAATCCACTCTTTCAAATATTCCCAATTTTTCTTTATTCAGTTTACATATTTGCGATCGTAAGGAAATTTATTATGCTATTGTGCATTGGCAAATAATTTTGTTCATGGAATCATTTCCGTATGGGGAATGAAAGAAATTATCAAATTTATAAATTGACTATGCCTAGATCTCAGAGAAATGACAATTTTATCGACAAGACTTTCACAATTGTAGCGGATATATTATTGCGGATAATCCCAATGGCTTCAGGGGAGAAAAAGGCATTTACCTATTACAGAGATGGTGTGATTTGATTTTTTTTCTTTCTACTTTTTTTGATATTCTATTTATTAAAAGTGAAAACTGACGTTTAGTGAAGGTGAGTTTTACAAATAGAACAATTCTTTCTGTCGTGTATCCCCGATTTACGCAGCCTTAGATGCTTTGATCTTCTGAGATTCTAGTATTAAGCGAAAGGTTATATCTATTTTAATGGTCAAATCTATATGATAGGTGTGCATAAGGGAAAAAGCACTACGCGTTAAAATCGACAACACAAATGCTTCGTTATAATAAAAATAAAAAAATAAGACTATATAATACATTTTATTTTTTATTTTTATTAAGGGCTAGTTAGAATGGTTGAGGCAACAAACATCCATCTCGTTTGTATTTCGGATACCGCTAGAACCATCGGAGACTGTTGGAGTGAATAATTCCCGTAAAATACAATGCGTTAAGGACAAAGAAATTGTTAGAGGTTATGTTTGTAGTGCTAAGCTAAAATACTTTATTATTTAGAATATAATAATAAAATATTGAATATAATAATAAAATATTATTTAGAATATAATAATAAATAAATCTTTGCAAGAAGGATAGCTAGAGATTCATTGGAAATACACTAGTTCCTGCTAATTCATAATCATAAGGAAAATCTTTTTCCGTGTCAATTGATTTCTTTTCTTATTCTGTATTAAAAAAGGAGGAGCCGTATGAGGTGAAATTTTCATGTACGGTTTTGAAGCGGAGATCATTTCAATTGAATGAACGACCGTAACGAATGTCAGCTCAATCGGAAGGGGAATATGCGGAAGCTTTACAAAATTATTATGAAGCCATGCGACCGGAAATTGACCCCTATGACCGAAGTTATATATTGTATAATATAGGTCTTATCCACACAAGTAATGGGGAACATACTAAGGCTTTAGAATATTATTTTCAGGCATTAGAACGAAACCCGTCTTTACCACAAGCTCTTAATAACACGGCCTTGATCTGTCATTACGTGCGGCTATCTGTACTATAGAATGAATTCGTTTAGTACGGAAAAGAAAAGAGGCTTTCTACATATGCACCGTCCAAAACAACGGTTTTCTATCAGCTGTAGTCAAAAGAATACCCCTCATAGGAGCCCAAATATGAATGGGTAAATTAAATATAGCCTGGATAGTCCATGGATAAAATAAAATCAATTCAATTGATGGAGAAAGCACCATAAAGATCAATTATTGAAAGTTCGGGCTGATACGATCAAATCTGCTCATGGGCAAAAATAAGGAATCTATTTATGTAGTAGAGTTGATTTACTAGGTTATTGAGCAGCGGTGTAGCATCAGATCCTAAAGACGTGAAGTAATACTTGAAAGTATTACTTCAAAAATTTCTATATAGAGATAGTTACCTCTTAAAAAGATTTTTATCTCGATAATCTGAAGTAGACCTTTTTATTTCTAATACTTCATCTTTTTACGGTGGGAGAAAAGAGAAAACTTAATCATTTATCGAAAGTGAAGTTTGAAACTCATGTCATTGACCCATTCTGTTCTTTCGATTAAGCTGAACGTATTTACCTACTCTATTTTGGAAGTTTGGGTACAAGGACTAAAGAATAGTTAATAGTTAATTGAGCCGTATGAGGTAGGAAACTCTCAAGTACGGTTCTAAGGGAAGAAAACTTTTAGAAGTTACTCTATCCCGACCGAGGAGAACAGGCCATTCAACAGGGAGATCCTGAAATTGCGGAAGCTTGGTTTAATCAAGCTGCTGAATATTGGAAGCAAGCTATAGCACTTGCTCCAAGCAATTATATCGAAGCACAAAATCGGTTAAAGATTACAGGACGTTTTCGAGAATGAAAATCTCCCGATTCCTATAGTTAAGATGATGAAATTTATCATGCTATTCGAACGAATTAGCTTCTCTTATTGCATAATCATTATGAAAAAATAGAAAATAGAACAAAGAATACAATCTATGGATTGTTCAAAAGAATCTTTTTGATATGAGTAAATATCGTGCATAAATAGAATTTATGAAAGATTCATCAATTCATAAAGTTCTTTTGAATCATAAAAGTGATAAATATGGGTCCAGAGATATGCATAAATAAATCTGGATATGAAAATAATGATTGTATCATATTTATATATCTTACCATATCTTACCACTGGGCGAGAAAGTTTTATATCTCGTAACGGTCCATTAAGCACCTATCGGATATGTCATAATAAATTTGAAGATCTGCCTCAAATCGACTTTCGTATCATAGTCACTCCAATTCTAAACTGGGAAATAAAGAGAGGGACGAGTTTAGAATATATAGTCATTTTTTCTTTTTTTTTTTCAAAAATTCGGCGGGTTTTTTCTCATGTCTCGTCTGGAAAGAGGAGAACTCAATGACCATTCGTTCACCGGAAGAAGTAAAGATCATAGTGGAGAGGGATCCTGTTAAAACCTCATTTGAAAAATGGGCTAAACCTGGTCATTTCTCAAAGACACTAGCTAAGGGACCCAATACTACCACCTGGATCTGGAACCTACATGCTGATGCTCATGATTTTGATAGCCATACCAATGATTTGGAAGAGATCTCTCGCAAAGTATTTAGTGCTCATTTTGGTCAATTAGCCATCATATTTATTTGGCTAAGTGGGATGTACTTTCACGGTGCTCGTTTCTCCAATTATGAAGCATGGTTAGGCGATCCTACTCACATTAAACCCAGTGCTCAGGTAGTTTGGCCGATAGTAGGCCAAGAAATTTTGAATGGAGATGTGGGTGGAGGTTTTCGAGGAATACAAATCACCTCTGGGTTCTTCCAAATTTGGCGAGCATCCGGAATAACTAGTGAATTGCAACTTTACTGCACCGCAATTGGTGCATTGATTTTTGCAGCGTTAATGCTTTTTGCTGGTTGGTTCCATTATCACAAAGCTGCTCCAAAATTGGCTTGGTTTCAAGATGTAGAATCCATGTTGAACCACCATTTAGCAGGGTTACTAGGACTTGGCTCTCTATCTTGGGCAGGACACCAAATACACGTTTCTTTACCTATTAATCAACTCTTAGATGCTGGAGTGGACCCTAAAGAGATACCGCTTCCTCATGAATTTATTTTAAATCGTGAGCTTTTAGCTCAACTTTATCCCAGTTTCGCTGAGGGATTGACCCCATTTTTCACTCTGAATTGGTCGAAATATTCAGAATTTTTGACTTTTCGTGGAGGACTCAACCCAGTAACGGGGGGTCTGTGGCTGACCGATACTGCACACCACCATTTGGCTATTGCAGTTCTTTTTCTAATTGCTGGTCATATGTATAAAACCAATTGGGTTATTGGTCATAACCTCAAGGATATTTTGGAGGCTCATAAAGGTCCATTTACAGGGGAAGGACATAGAGGTCTTTACGAGATCTTAACTACTTCATGGCATGCTCAATTAGCTCTTAACCTAGCTATGTTAGGATCTTTAACTATTGTCGTAGCTCATCATATGTATTCTATGCCTCCCTATCCATATCTAGCTACTGACTATGGTACCCAACTATCTCTGTTCACGCACCATATGTGGATTGGTGGATTTCTCATAGTTGGCGCTGCTGCACATGCAGCTATTTTTATGGTAAGAGACTATGATCCGACTACTCAGTACAACAATCTTTTAGACCGTGTTCTGAGACATCGTGATGCAATTGTATCACACCTCAACTGGGTATGTATTTTCTTAGGTTTCCATAGTTTTGGTCTATATATTCATAATGATACTATGAGTGCTTTAGGACGTTCTAAAGATATGTTTTCAGATACTGCTATCCAATTACAACCTATCTTTGCTCAATGGATACAAAACACTCATGCTTTAGCACCCAGTTTGACAGCTCCTGATGCAACAGCAAGTACCAGCTTAACCTGGGGAGGTGGTGATTTGATAGCAGTAGGTGCCAAAGTGGCCTTGTTGCCTATTCCATTAGGAACTGCGGATTTTCTAGTGCACCATATTCATGCATTTACTATCCATGTGACTGTATTAATATTACTTAAAGGTGTTTTATTTGCTCGCAGTTCTCGTTTAATACCCGATAAAGCGAATCTTGGTTTTCGTTTTCCTTGCGATGGGCCTGGTAGAGGAGGAACATGCCAAGTATCTGCCTGGGATCATGTCTTCTTAGGGTTATTCTGGATGTACAATGCAATTTCGGTAGTAATATTTCATTTTAGTTGGAAAATGCAGTCCGATGTTTGGGGTAGTATAAGTGATCAGGGAGTGGTAACTCATATTACAGGAGGAAACTTTGCGCAGAGTTCCGTTACAATTAACGGGTGGCTCCGTGACTTTCTATGGGCACAAGCTTCTCAAGTAATCCAATCTTACGGTTCTTCATTATCTGCATATGGTCTTTTATTCTTAGGTGCTCATTTCGTTTGGGCCTTTAGTTTAATGTTCCTATTTAGTGGCCGTGGATATTGGCAAGAACTTATTGAATCTATTGTTTGGGCCCATAATAAATTAAAAGTTGCTCCTGCTATCCAGCCAAGAGCCTTGAGTATTGTTCAAGGACGCGCTGTAGGAGTAGCTCATTACCTTCTGGGTGGAATTGTCACAACATGGGCGTTCTTCCTAGCAAGAATTATTGCAGTAGGATAATGGCTAGGAGGATAAAGCATTATGGCATCAAGATTTCCAAAGTTCAGCCAAGGCTTGGCCCAGGACCCAACTACTCGTCGTATTTGGTTTGGTATTGCTACTGCACATGACTTTGAGAGTCATGATGATATTACCGAAGAGCGCCTTTATCAAAAGATTTTTGCTTCTCACTTTGGTCAGTTAGCTATAATTTTTCTGTGGACCTCTGGTAATTTGTTCCACGTAGCTTGGCAAGGCAATTTCGAAGCATGGGTCCACGACCCCTTACATATAAGACCTATTGCTCATGCAATTTGGGATCCTCATTTTGGTCAACCGGCCGTAGAAGCCTTTACCCGAGGAGGTGCTCCCGGTCCAGTCAATATTGCTTATTCCGGTGTTTATCAATGGTGGTATACAATTGGTTTACGCACTAATGAAGATCTTTATACTGGAGCTCTTTTCTTGCTATTTCTTTCTGCTCTCTTTTTAACAGCGGGTTGGTTGCATCTACAACCTCAATGGAAACCAAGTGTTTCATGGTTTAAAAATGCCGAGTCTCGTCTAAATCATCATTTATCAGGGCTCTTCGGAGTCAGTTCTTTGGCTTGGACGGGGCATTTAGTTCATGTGGCTATTCCTGAATCAAGAGGAGAGCACATAAGGTGGGATAATTTTTTAAATATAGTACCACATCCCCAAGGATTGGAACCACTTTTTACAGGTCAGTGGAATCTTTATGCTCAAAATCCTGATTCCAGCAGTCATTTATTTGGTACCGCTAAAGGGGCGGGAACTGCTATTCTAACTCTTCTCGGGGGATTCCATCCACAAACTCAAAGTTTGTGGCTAACTGATATCGCACATCATCATTTAGCTATTGCATTTGTGTTTTTCATTGCTGGTCATATGTATAGAACCAACTTTGGGATTGGACACAGCATAAAAGATATTTTAGAAGCACATGTTCCTCCGGGAGGCTTATTAGGACGCGGGCATAAGGGTCTTTACAACACAATCAATAACTCTCTTCACTTTCAATTAGGTCTTGCTCTAGCTTCTTTGGGAGTTGCTACTTCTTTAGTAGCTCAACACATGTATTCTTTGCCTGCCTATGCATTCATAGCACAAGATTTTACTACTCAAGCTGCTTTGTATACTCATCATCAATACATTGCCGGATTCATTATGACGGGGGCGTTTGCTCATGGAGCTATATTTCTCATTAGAGATTATAATCCAGAACAAAATAAGGATAATGTATTGGCGAGAATGTTGGAGCATAAGGAAGCCATAATATCTCATTTGAGTTGGGTTAGTCTATTCCTAGGTTTTCATACCTTGGGACTTTATGTTCATAACGATGTTATGCTCGCTTTTGGTACTCCAGAAAAGCAAATCTTGATTGAGCCTATATTTGCTCAATGGATACAATCTGCTCATGGTAAGACCTTATATGGCTTTGATGTGCTCTTATCTTCAGCAAATGATCCAGCATTCAATGCCGGAAAAAGCTTATGGTTACCCGGTTGGTTGAATGCTATTAACGATAATAAAAATTCGCTCTTCTTAACAATTGGTCCCGGAGACTTTTTGGTTCATCATGCTATTGCTCTAGGTTTGCATACGACTACGTTGATTTTAGTAAAAGGTGCTTTAGATGCGCGCGGTTCTAAGCTAATGCCTGATAAGAAAGATTTTGGTTATAGTTTTCCTTGCGATGGTCCGGGACGGGGCGGTACTTGCGATATTTCGGCCTGGGATGCTTTTTATTTAGCAGTTTTCTGGATGTTGAATACCATTGGATGGGTTACTTTCTATTGGCATTGGAAACATATAACCTTATGGCAGGGAAATGTAGCCCAATTTAATGAGTCTTCCACTTATTTAATGGGGTGGTTAAGAGATTATCTTTGGTTAAATTCTTCACAACTAATTAATGGATACAATCCTTTTGGTATGAACAGTTTATCTGTTTGGGCGTGGATGTTCTTATTTGGACATCTTGTTTGGGCTACTGGATTTATGTTTCTTATTTCTTGGCGTGGATATTGGCAAGAACTGATTGAAACTCTTGCATGGGCTCATGAACGCACACCTCTGGCTAATTTAGTTCGATGGAGAGATAAGCCGGTAGCTCTTTCCATTGTTCAAGCACGATTAGTTGGATTAGCTCACTTTTCTGTAGGCTATATATTCACCTATGCAGCTTTCTTAATCGCCTCTACATCAGGTAAATTCGGTTAATTCTTTTTATACACAGTTTTTAGATTTTGAAATCTAATCTCTGTGTATAAAAAGAAGGAGTAATCCACGTAATACTTCTCCATCTCAAATTTGATCTATATTCTTTATATAAAGTAGCTGAATCATTATGGCAAGAAAAAGTCTCATTCAAAGAGAGAAAAAGAAACAAAGATTGGAAAGGAAATATAATTTGCTTCGCCAATCTTTGAAAAAAGAGATGAGCGAAGTCTCATCACTGGATGAAAAATTGGAAATTTATAGAAAATTACAATCTCTACCGCGTAATAGTGCACCTACGCGTCTTCGCCGACGTTGTTTGAAGACTGGAAGACCCAGAGCCAATTATAGAGACTTTGAATTATCCGGATATATAATCCGTGAAATGGCTCACGCATGTTTGTTGGCTGGGGTAACAAAATCGAGTTGGTAGGGTAAAGAAAAGAATTATTTTCAAGTTATTGTTATGATAGAAAAGTCCCTCCCTATATAAGGGGGGGAAAATAGCATACCCAAGGGATTGCTCGATGTACCCATTTTAATGGTATTATAAGAAAGGTTAATATGAAGGGATAACGCGGAGTAGAGCAGTTTGGTAGCTCGCAAGGCTCATAACCTTGAAGTCATGGGTTCAAATCCCATCTCCGCAAAGACACAATAAATTTCATATATCTTGGCTGTATCGTATAAATACGATACAAATACGACTAAACCAATACGATAACTTTCTATTCTACAGATAGGCGGGTAGCGGGAATCGAACCCGCATCTTCTCCTTGGCAAAGAGAAATTCTACCATTCAACCATACCCGCATTTGACTCATTATATGGGTATAATATATACCCATATATTACCATTCTATGGAGGTCAATTTTTCTATTTCAATAGACAATTATCAATCATATTAATAATAACCTCTCCCTTGAGCACTTTCATTACCTGATTTTTTATTTATCGCAAATTCAATTCCTTTGTGAATTAATTTAGGCCCAGGGGGAGGAAGGAAGATCAATATATCTATCTTAAGATATGAAAGAATTTAGAATACCTACTAAAAAGACTAATCCAATCCATAATGATACACCTGAAAATAGTACATTTTTTTTACTTGACCAGCCATTAGGAGAGGCAAGTGCGACAGGTACACCAATCACTAGTAGAATTGAAATTGCAATTAATGCAAACAAAGACGATTGGAACGCAATAGTCATGATTGTAATCTTAAAAGCTTCCAACAGATTCAAAAGGCTATACCATTCGATCCCTATCCGTTCTTTTATAATTAAAATGCACTACGGATTTTTATTTGATCATAAATGAATCGAAATTTTCAAATTCCGAGTATAAAGAAAGAATAAGCAAATTTTCTTTTTATCATCATAATAGTTAGTTATATATAACTATTATAACTATAGACAGATATTATCTGTCGGGATAAAATAAAATGAGTTATGCTCATTGGGGAGAGATGGCCGAGTGGTTGATGGCTCTGGTCTTGAAAACCGGTATAGTGAAAAACTATCGAGGGTTCGAATCCCTCTCTCTCCTTTTGTTGATCGAACAATTGAACCTAGCTTATGAAAAAAAAGTCCTAGATAGAACTAGAACTTAGTTCAGTACAAATAAAGAATGCTCGGCTATATATAGTGTAGCCGAGCAACAAGGATTCAGTTGGAAGAATAATGAATGGCAAAGGACATAACTATCTTTCTAATAATCTAAAAAGAAATTAGATATTTATAGTTTTATCTCTGGTTTAATTAAGAGGGGTCATGGAAAGAACAGGTTCAAAATCACGATCAATTCCTTTCTCAAATCCTGCTGCAGCTGCACGAGCTCTTCCTGCATGCCACAAATGACCTACGAAAAAGAAAAATCCTAGAACAAAATGAGAAGTGGCTAACCAACTTCGAGGTGAGACATAATTGACCGCATTAATTTCGGTAGCTACACCACCCACAGAATTTAAAGAACCTAAAGGAGCATGAGTCATATATTCTGCTGAACGTCGTTCTTGCCAAGGTTGTATGTCTTTTTTCAGCTTACTCAGGTCCAAACCATTAGGACCTCTTAAAGGTTCCAACCAGGGAGCACGAAGATCCCAAAAACGCATCGTTTCCCCTCCAAAAATAATTTCTCCAGTAGGAGAACGCATAAGATATTTACCTAAACCAGTGGGCCCTTGGGCAGACCCCACACTAGCTCCAAGACGCTGGTCTCTAACTAGAAAAGTAAATGCTTGTGCTTGAGAGGCCTCTGGACCGGTAGGTCCATAGAATTCACTGGGATAAGCTGTATTGTTAAACCAAACAAAACAACAAGCAATGACACCAAAGACAGAGAGAGCTGCCAAACTATAAGATAAGTAAGCTTCTCCGGACCATACAAACGCACGGCGAGCCCACGCAAAAGGTTTTGTTAAGATGTGCCAGATACCACCGAAGATACAAATAGAACCTAACCACACATGTCCTCCAATTAGATCTTCTAGATTGTCCACACTAACAATCCATCCCTCCCCTCCAAAAGGGGATTTTAGTAAATAACCAAATATAGTACTTGGGTTAAGCGTAAGGTTCGTAATTTTTCTTATATCTCCACCGCCGGGAGCCCAGGTATCATATATGCCACCAAAATACAAAGCCTTAAACACTAGGAGAAAAGCACCAACACCTAGCAAGATTAGGTGAATACCTAAAATTGTGGTCATTTTGTTCCTATCTTTCCATACATAACCAAAAAATGGAAAAGATTCTTCTAAAGTTTCGGGTCCAATTAGTGCGTGATAAATACCACCGAAGCCTAAAACTGCAGAAGAAATTAAGTGAAGTACCCCGGATACAAAATAGGGAAAAGTGTCCACAATTTCCCCACCAGGACCGACTCCCCATCCTAGAGTAGCTAGATGGGGAAGTAAAATCAATCCTTGTTCATACATAGGTTTTTCTGGTACAAAATGAGCCACCTCAAATAAATTCATTGCTCCAGCCCAGAATACAATTAATCCGGCATGAGCCACATGAGCTCCAAGTAATTTGCCTGACAAATTAATAAGTCGAGCATTACCAGCCCACCAAGCGAAACCAGTGGTTTCTTGGTCACGACCAGCTAAAGTTAGAGTTCCATTAAAGAGCGTTTCCACGGGGTAGAACCTCCTCAGGGAATATAAGATTTTCATGAGGCTGATCCTGAGCCGCCATCCAAGCACGAATACCTTCGTTCAAAAGAATATTTTTTGTATAAAAAGTCTCAAATTCAGGATCTTCTGCTGCACGAATCTCCTGGGAAACAAAATCATAAGCACGTAAGTTTAGAGCTAGGCCAACTACTCCAATGGCGCTCATCCATAAACCGGTCACTGGCACAAATAACATGAAGAAATGTAACCAACGTTTATTGGAAAAAGCAACCCCAAAAATTTGGGACCAGAAACGGTTCGCAGTGACCATAGAATAAGTCTCTTCGGCTTGAGTTGGGTTAAAAGCACGGAATGTATTTGCACCATCACCGTCTTCAAATAAAGTATTTTCTACGGTAGCACCGTGAATAGCACATAGAAGAGCAGCACCCAATACTCCGGCAACTCCCATCATATGAAATGGATTCAAGGTCCAATTATGAAAACCTTGAAAAAAGAGGATAAATCGGAAAATAGCTGCTACGCCAAAACTAGGCGCAAAAAACCAACCAGATTGACCTAATGGATAGATCAAGAATACGGAAACAAAAACAGCAATCGGAGCAGAGAACGCAATTGCATTATAAGGTCGTAATTGCACAGATCGAGCAAGTTCAAATTGGCGTAACATAAAGCCTATTAGACCAAAAGCACCATGAAGAGCAACGAAAGTCCATAGACCACCTAACTGACACCAGCGAGTAAAATCTCCTTGTGCTTCAGGACCCCATAATAGCAGCAAAGAATGTGCCAAACTATTAGCAGGCGTAGAAACTGCAGCAGTTAAAAAATTACAACCTTCCAAATAGGAGCTGGCCAATCCGTGAGTATACCACGAAGTCACAAAAGTTGTGCCCGTGAACCATCCGCCTAGTGCAAAATAAGCACAAGGAAAAAGCAATAAACCGGACCAACCCACAAAAACAAAACGGTCTCTGCGTAGCCAGTCATCCATAATATCAAATAAAGTTTGTTCCTCTTTGGAAGACTTTCCAAGAGCTATAGTCATAGTAATCCTCCTATTTCACTATTTCAACCTTTTCCGAACACCCTATTCGATAGAATCAAAGGGTATACACTGTTTTACATTGAAATATTTATGGACAATTTTTCATCCATCATCCCTTTCAATAAATCGGGTTTCGAAGATTCCTTATTGGCACGGATTTGATATTGAAACCGAATTACTTATATATAGTGAATAGTAAATGCATGATAATTCGAAGTTGTTTCTATTTCATTTTTTTCTTCTCTTTTTTTTATCTCAATTCCAATCTATTTTCTACTGGTAGAATGACCGAGATAAAATGTCTTGTACAAACATAGTAAGAATGTTTGGTACATCATAATCGAATTATGCTTTTCAATTCGACAGAATATCCAATTAACAACCAAATATGAGAGTATTCGAATAATTTCAATTGATTGAAGGTTCACTTTCAAAATCTACCTCAATTTTCAATATAAGAATAACTTATATTATTAATCAGTCAATGGGTTAGGTTCACTTACTTCTCATTTTTATTGAGTTTTCATTTAGTTTTAAAGTAATACGTACTAATTTCCATTAGTAATTCTTCAATGAAAAATACGAAAGTGAAGTAGATTATGCCTAATCTTATACTATTTCTCGTCTTATTAGTAGCGAGATATAAGAAAAAAAGTTCTATCTAAATTATATATATATATGTTAGTTGTCCTCAATTATATTAACATGTTCTATTCCGTGATAACAAAAAGAGGTATAATTGCAGCTTTTTTGTCTTAATCAAATAAAATGTTAAAAATAACAACTGGGCTTTATTGAGCCCTTTATCGGGCTTGAACCGATGACTTACGCCTTACCATGGCGTTACTCTACCCCTGAGTTAAAAGGGCTTTTGACCATTTCATTACCAATGGAGAAGTCTATTAACATATTCGATAGATGCCAAATAATGGGGTGAATAATAGAACTAAATTAATTGAATATAGTTCTATTGTCGATTCTGACAACACAAGAAGAATATTAAATAATGAAATATGAAGAAAGATTCTTTTATATTGACAAATTCCTAGGGATTTGAATATTATAACAATAGCCCCTATCGTCTAGTGGCCCAGGACATCTCTCTTTCAAGGAGGCAACGGGGATTCGATTTCCCCTAGGGGTACTAGGTAGGCTAGGAAAGTCATTATAGTACCTAATTAGGTACTATAATCAACTTCCCATTTTTTTCCTGGGTCGATGCCCGAGTGGCTAATGGGGACGGACTGTAAATTCGTTGGCAATATGCCTACGCTGGTTCAAATCCAGCTCGGCCCAATACCAACTTGATAGATTGAGATAGATATTTATCTATCAGATAAGAAAGGTAATTGGTTTTTGAATCCCCTACCCTCTAATCCTATACTGTAATAGAGAAAGAATCGGAACGAACAGATACTTTTGATATATAATATAAATTTGAAAGATAAAAGTTTTCAAAAATACGACCCGGCACACGGCACAGTTTTTTTTTATGACAGTTTAGTCAATAAACTGTACCTAGTGGGATTGTAGTTCAATTGGTTAGAGTACCGCCCTGTCAAGACGGAAGTTGCGGGTTCGAGCCCCGTCAGTCCCGATTCAATAAATTGAACAATTGTTTGAGCGATTCCTACCCCAAACAAGAGAAAAAAAGGAAAATATCTTTTTTTACACATACACATTTGTGTGTGTGGATTCGCCGAATTATTAGATCCGCAATCTTTTTTTCCTTGAGAAAAAAAAAAAGGGGGGTATCGTAGTAAGATAGATCTGTGTTAGGAAGAATACCGTGTATAGATTTACGCTCTGCGTTCATCTCTCATATTTTTGTTTGCTCATCAATTTTTTACTAGACCCTTTTTGGCTATTTCTAGGATCCTCTTCTAATATATAATATATAATAGACATTAACATAAAAAAAGAGATACTCTATGAGATCAAATCTCGAGTTATTTTAAAACGAAGCGAAAATCAATCATGGAAGTAAATAACCTTGCATTTATTGCTATTCTATTATTCATTGCAGTGCCCACTTCTTTTCTAATCGTCATTTACGCACAAACGAAGCCTCAAAGTGAACTAGAGTGACTACTTAGAATCTAGAATTAGTCTAAATCGTTACTATAAAAAAGTAATAGCGGTTAGTATATTTTTTTTGAGAAGAAGTAATTACTAATTACAAAAGAAAAAAGAAATTGTCGTTTGTACCACTTATATACAGATTTTGGATAAGTAGATCTAAATTATAATTCTAATTTGTTGGGAACTAGACATAATTTCTTCCATATCTCTGGAAAAATTGATGTAAATAAATTGATTGTAAATAAAAACATAGGTGTTATCAATATTTTTTTAATATCTCAAAAAATATTGATAATACGAATAGGCATTGTTTACTATTCCATAGTAATATACAAAATTGTCAATTGTAAAGGCAAAAATTTGATATGGAAAAGACAGAGCAATAATGCTCCATATGCTTTAACATCTGTAAACAGATGTATAGTGAAAAATAGTATGGTTCGCTATATAAAATTCTACTTCATATTTGAAAAATATGAAGTATGAATTTTATACTATAACATGATCAATTTGATATTATTAATCATCTCGTTGATAATTTAACGATAGATCAAATCAAATAATTAATGATAGTAATGATTTAATCATCGTAATAATCATTGTTTATTTGTTTTGAACAGAACGATTAAAAACAGAAGGACTATTCAAATTCTATTAAATTCCACTTCTACCCCATACTACGAGTGAAAGAGAAAAAGTAAAAACTACCATTAGAGCAGCCCAAGCGATACCGACTATATCCATACGAATCCCTCTCTTTGATAAAAACTGAAAAAAAGTAAAAAAAAAAAGAATAATATCATTATTGATTCTTGATGATAATGGAACTATTCAAAATGGTGCAAAGTGGGAATCTTCTACCTTCCTATTCTGAAAGGATGAGTCGATAGTAGAGGCTTCTCAAAAACTAATTACTAGAAATATAAATTACCTATCAGATCAGGCATTAACGATAAAATTGAATTTTATTTGCTATTATTAACAATAGCACCTGAAGCTACACAAGTTGTCTCCAAAAGACATGGATAGAAATAGAGACTTTTCTATTTGTTTAGACTACCAAGGCGACACCCAGATTTGAACTGGGGATCGAGGATTTGCAGTCCCCTGCCTTACCACTTGGCTATGTCGCCATCCCCATATCTAGTTATATCCTAAGGGAAAAAGATATTTTGCTTTATTTATCGAGGATGATATGTAAGGTATTTCACGTATTCTTGTTTATCACTCGGATATGCCGTATAACCAATTTATAGTCCCCAGGTCTAATAGGGGATTTAGACTTTTCCAATAGGAAAAAAGGGATTGGTTTTCAATTATCAATTATCTTATTGAAGTGGAACCTATAACCTATTAATATCGGTTAGGAATTTAAGTTACTGCCTCTAGTATAGAATAGGAATTGAATTTAGAGTACCTAATTAGTATACTAAATCCACTTTTGTCTGTCAATAACTAGAGAATTTACAACTATAGAAATATTTACATCATATATCATAATTTTAATAATAAAAGAGAATAGCTTCTTTTTTTTGATATAGTGAACAAAGCATGTCAATTTTTTGTCGAATTTATTTGTCTAGTAGATTAATGGGGAATACAATATCGAAATATAAAATTTACTATAGATAATATAGGATAGCAAACATTCAATGCGATTAGAAGAAAATAAAGGAATATTTACAATTCCCCAATTTGGTAAAATACAACTTGAAGGATTTTTTCGTTTTATCAATCAAGGCTTAATAGAAGAAATCAATAACTTTTCAAAAATGGAAAGCTCAAATAAAAAGATAAAAATTCTTCTTTTTGGTTCTGAATATAAACTAACAGAACCTTTCATTAAAGAGAGAGATGCTGTATATATGTCTCTTACATATAACTGTCAATTATATGTACCAGCAAGATTGATTAAGAAAACTAAAAAAACTTGTGAAATGCAGGACCAGATTTTATATCTGGGAGATATTCCTTTGATGAATTCTAAAGGAACTTTTGTAATAAATGGAAATTACAGAGTCGTGGTCAATCAAATAGTAAGAAGTCCCGGTATTTATTACACTTGGCAACGAAAACCGTCGGGAAACATTATCTGGATTGGTACAATAATTTCAGATTGGGGAGGAAGATCAAGATTAGAGCTTAATAAAAAAAAAGAAAAGATATGGATTCGTATAAACAAAAAAAAAATATCTGTTTTACTTTTTTTATTAGCTATGGGTCTAAATTCCGAAGATATTTTTAACTATAAGAATGTTAAAGCATTTTTCCAATATTCAAAGGAGTATTCTACATACAAGTACGATTGGTATGGCGGGAAGCGGAAAGCTATTTTGAAACTTTATAAAAAACTTTACATAAGTGACGAAAATGAAGAAGAAGGAGAAGAAGAAGGAGAAGAAGAAGGAGAAGAAGAAGGAGAATTGGATTTTGAGTCTATATATGAAAAAGTAACAACATTTTTTCGAACGAAATGTTTATTAGGAAAGATTGGTCGACGAAATCTGAATAAAAAACTAAGTCTTGATATACCCGAGAACGAATTTTTATTATTACCGCACGATATATTGGCTGCTGTGGATTACCTTATAAAAGTGCAATTTGGAGCAGGTACACCTGATGATATAGATCACTTACAAAATCGATATATTCGTTCTGTAGCAGATTTATTACAAGAGCAATTACGATTAGCTCTATATGATTTCAGAGAAGCAGTTGAAAAAACTTTATTACCTATATCAGTATCAATCAATGCTAAAAAGAGAATAACTCTTATTAAATTGGAAACTTTCATTTCATTAACGGAAACTTTTCGTCATTTTTTTGGGTTACATCCCTTATCACAATTTTTGGATCAAACTAATCCGTTGGCAGAAATAGTTCATAGTCGAAAAGTGAGCTCTTTGGGCCCTGGAGGATTGACAAGTCGAACGTCTACTTTTCGTACACGAGATATACATCCTAGTCATTATGGACGTATTTGTCCGATTACGACATCCGAAGGAATAAATGTTGGGCTTATTGGATCGTTATCTATTTATGCAACGCTTGGTCATTACGGCTCTTTACAAAGTCCATTCTATAGGCTATCTGAGAGATCGAACAAAGACCATATGGTTTATCTATTACCGGGAGAAGATGAATACTATCGGATAGCTATAGGAAATTCTCTGGCATTAAATCAAGGGGTTCCAGAGGAACAATTGGTTGCAGCTCGATTTCAACAAGAATTTTTATTTTTTGCATGGGACCAAATTCATTTCAGAAGTATTTTCCCTTCCCAATATTTTTCCGTTGGAGTTTGCCTTATTCCTTTTATCGAACATAATGATGCGAATCGTGCTTTAATGGGTTCTAATATGCAGCGTCAAGCACTTCCACTTGTTCAACCTGAGAAGTGTATTGTTGGAACTGGATTGGAGGGTCAAGTAGCTCTAGATTCAGGAAGTGTAGCTATAGCCAAGCAAGGGGGAAAAATAAAGTATATTGATGGTGAAAATATAATCATAACTTCATCTATTGCTCGAGACAATATAGAAACAGAATTGATTCTATATCAACGTTCTAATAGTGATACTTGTATGCATCAAAAACCCCGAGTTCGCCAAGGGGAATATGTAAAGAGGGGACAAATTATAGCAGATAGCGCAGCTACAGCAGGGGGAGAACTTTCTTTGGGAAAAAACATTTTAGTAGCCTATATGCCATGGGAAGGGTACAATTTTGAAGATGCAATACTTATTAGTGAACGTCTGGTATATGAAGACATTTTTACTTCTTTTCAGATCGTAAGATACAAAATTGGAGCTTATTTTACGGACCAGGGCCCTGAAGTAATAACTAGAGAAATACCTCATTTAAATGCTTACTTACTCCGTCATCTGGACGAAAACGGCATTGTAATGATAGGATCTTGGGTAGAAACAGGTGATATATTAGTAGGTAAATTAATACTGGAAGCAGAAGAAGACTCACTAATAAATACTCCAGAAGGAAAATTATTACAAGCTTTATTTGATATTAAGGCACCTACTGGAAAAGAAAATTGTTTTAGAGTCCCTAAAGGTGTAAAAGGTCGAGTTATCGATGTGAGATGCTTTCAGGAGTTCGAGGAGGAGGAAGACGATTATCTCGGCGATACTGTAGAAAGAGTTCATGTATATATTTTACAAAAACGTAAAATACAAGTGGGTGATAAAGTAGCGGGAAGGCATGGTAATAAAGGTATTATTTCAAAAATTTTGCCCAGGCAAGATATGCCTTATTTACAAAATGGAACACCAGTGGACATGGTATTAAATCCATTAGGGGTACCTTCACGAATGAATGTAGGACAGATCTTTGAATGTTTACTTGGTTTAGCAGGAAAACTAATGAACAAACATTATAGACTTCCACCTTTTGACGAAAGGTACGAGCGAGAAGCTTCTAGAAAACTAGTCTTTTCTGAGCTTTATAAAGCTAGCGAGCAAACAGCTAATCCATGGGTATTTGAAACGGATAATCCTGGAAAACATAGATTAATTGATGGAAGAACAGGAAAGGTTTTTGAACAACCTGTTACAATAGGAATAGCTTATATATCGAAATTGTGTCATCAAGTTGACGACAAAATTCATGCACGTTCCCGTGGACCTTATGCGTTGGTTACACAACAACCTCTAAAAGGAAAATCCTCCAGAGGAGGACAACGAGTAGGAGAAATGGAAGTTTGGGCTCTAGAAGGTTTTGGTGTTGCTTATATTTTACATGAGATACTTACTTTAAAATCTGATCATATGGACACTCGTGAAAAAATATTTGGTGCCATTTTCAACGGAGAACCAATGCCTAAACCTACCACTTTTACAGAATCTTTCCGATTGCTCAGTCGAGAACTACGATCTTTAGCTCTAGAATTGAATCATACTATCCTATCTGAGATAGACTTTCAGATAGATAAGAAGGAAGTTTGATCAAAATGAATCAAAATTTATTTTTTATGAATGACCAGAATAAACACGAACAACTTCAAATTGGATTAGTTTCTCCCGAGCAAATTCTCGCTTGGTCTGAAAGAATATTACCTAATGGAGAAAGAGTCGGACAAGTGACTGCAGAACAGATTTTAGATTATAGAACTTATGAACCAATAAGAGATGGATTACTTTGTGAAAGGATATTTGGACCTAAGAAAAGGGGAGTTTGTGCTTGTGTAAAACCTCCAATGATAGAAAATGAGAAGGAAAACTACAACTCCGATTTTTGTACTCAATGTGGAGTTGAACTTGTTATTGATCCTCGAATTCGAAGATATCGAATGGGATACATTAAACTGGCATGTCCAGTTGTTCATATTTGGTATTTCAAACGACGTCCCAGTTATATCGCGAATCTATTAGATAAAACTCGTAAAGAATTAGACGACCCAGTATACTGCGATGTGTGACTTGATCACAAGCTCCAATTATACAGATCCATAGGAACTGTCATCCTATTCAATCTAATTGGGATGCCCTTAGCTCTGACACGTCCCTCGGCAAGAGGGGCATGAAGCTCAGAATTAGAACCATGTTGATAAAAAGGAATGAATCTAGGGTTAATATCTTGTATTATTAATTTCAATTGCTAATTGGACTTCGTAAAAATACTTCTTTTATAATTTATTAGAAACAGAAAGAAAATGGAATAAAGAATCTGTTTCATTTTTCTTTTTTATTCTAGACCAAAGAAAAAATATGGTTATAGGAGTCTATTCATCGCACATATGCTTCAAATAGTATTGTAACCATCGAAGTAAAACAGAAACCTACAGGATCAATTAATAAAGAGATAGAGACAAGTAAATCCCATATGAATTTCACAATAAATTAAAGGTCTTTCACATTCACAAAGAAATGTATCGTTCAAAAGGGAGAAGACTGCTCATTAATTCCATAATATATTTATGTCATAATACGAATTGTAAACCAATAATCGAATTCACTTGGCACTTGAGCAAAGAGTAACTATTTAGTTTTATCGTTTGGGGATGAAAACCGTCGGGAAACATTGTTTGTATCAGAGAGCACATTTTGATACATAATCACTTTCCATTTGGGTATAGTTACTTGAGCCGGATGAGAAGAAACTTTCATGTCCGATTCTGAGGGGGGGAAAAAAGATAAACCTATCCAAATGTTTTTATTACTAGGCCCACAGTTAACAAGCCAACTTTATTGCGATTTCATGGAAAACTTCGTGAATATGAGTCTAAATCTTGGGCAAAGGAAATTGCTTCTTATCTCTCTTGGGATTTTGCGCTATTTCAAGAGCGAGAAATTGCCACTGGAGGAAAAGCTATCAAAGAACAATTAGCCGGTCTAAATCTGCAAATGATTATAGATCATTCATATAGAGAATGGAAGGAAATAGATACGAAAATATCTATATTATTTTTGTCGGGGGAGTCACGAATCCAATTTTTGAAAAAAGATTCTCCTTTGAGAAAACTATATGATAGTACCAAGAAAAAACTTCTCTCACTTCAAAGAAGAAAGGATCGCCTGGTTAGACGGATGAAATTTGCTCAATATTTTATTCAAACAAATGTAGAACCACAATGGATGGTTTTATGCCTATTACCAGTTCTTCCTCCCGACCTGAGGCCAATGTATAAATTAAATGAAGGTGGAGTGATTACTTCGGATCTCAATGAACTTTATCTAAAAGTGATCCGTCGAAATAATAATCTTTTAGAATCCATAGAATGGACTCGTGCATTTCTAATACCAAATTTATTGTTTGATCAAAAGAAATTAGTCCAAAAAGCTGTAGATGCACTTCTTGATAACAGTATAGGCGCGCAACCGGTAAAAGATAATAAGGATAGACCTTATAAATCGTTCTCAGATTTCCTCCAAGGGAAAGAAGGAAGATTTCGTGAAAATTTACTTGGAAAACGGGTCGATTATTCAGGTCGTTCTGTTATTGTGGTAGGTCCCCATCTCTCATTGTATCAATGTGGATTACCCCGAGAAATCGCAATAGAGCTTTTTCAAGCATTTTTAATTCGTGATCTAGTTGAACGACAGATTGTTCCCAATCTAAGAACTGCTAAATTTTTAATTCGAGATAGGAAACCTATTATATGGAACGTACTTAAACAGACTATCCAAAGACATCCCATATTGTTAAATCGAGCACCCACCTTACACAGATTAGGAATACAAGCATTTCTACCCATTTTAATAAAAGAACGTGCCATTCGGTTACACCCATTGGTTTGTGCAGGATTTAATGCAGACTTTGACGGAGATCAGATGGCTGTCCACATACCTTTATCTATGGAAGCTCAAGTAGAAGCTCGTTTACTTATGTTTTCTCATCTCAATCTTATCTCTCCAACTATAGGAGACCCTATTTGTGTACCGACTCAAGATATGCTTCTAGGACTTTATAGATCCACTATTCAAAAAAACCACGGCATTTATGAAAATAGATACCACCCGAATAATTCAAAAAAGAAGATCGTCTCACCTTCGTTTTATAGTTATGATGATGCGCTTAAAGCTTATGAACAAAAACAAATTGATTTAGACAGTCCTTTATGGCTCCGATGGAGGAGAGATATAGATACCTCTATTATTAATTCAGTAAATCGAGAACTTCCTATCGAAGTTCAATATGAATCTTTCGGTACCTTCTACGAAATCTATGATCATTTTCGAATAAGAAAATGTAGAGTGGGGGAAATACTTAATAAATACATTCGAACAACCGTTGGTCGTATTCGTTTTAATCGAGAAATAGAAGAAGCTATAAAAGGCTTGTGGACTTATGATATCCAACAAGAACTGTCACTATTCAGAATTTAATGTCATTAATCTTATGATCCTTTCATTCATGCAGAGATAAAGATTAAGGGAGCTTTGGAGCTTAAACCCATTGTCGATTCCTACTCCCCAACCCATTTTGGGGAGATTTTATCCAAAATGGAGATATTTTATTCTTATGATACAACCTAAATTCAAAATACCCATTTTATTCTTATGATACAACCTAAATTCAAAATATCCATTTTATTCTTATGATACAACCTAAATTCAAAGTACCCTTTCCTTTTGAAGTGCCCTTTTTTAATAAAGGGATGGATAAATTTGTTATGAAGCACCTTATTAAAAGATTCGTAAATCAATTTGGAATGACATATACATCACATGTATTAGATCAACTGAAGATTTTAGGTTTCCAGCAAGCTACCGATGCAGCTATTTCATTAGGAATTGATGATCTTTTAACAACACCAGCTAAACTATGGCTTATCCAAGATGTGCAACAACAAGGGTTTGCTTCGGAAAGACATCATGATTATGGAAATGTACATGCAGTGGAAAAATTACGTCAATTGATTGAGATATGGCATGCTACCAGTGAATATTTGAAACGAGAAATGAATCCGAATTTTAAGATGACTGATCCTGTTAATCCAGTACATATGATGTCCTTTTCAGGAGCTAGAGGAAGTATATCTCAAGTTCACCAATTAGTAGGTATGAGAGGATTAATGTCAGATCCTCAAGGAAAAATTGTCGATCTACCCATTCAAGGAAATTTACGGGAAGGACTTTCCTTAACAGAATATATTATTTCCTGTTACGGTGCTCGTAAAGGAGTTGTAGATACTTCTATACGAACAGCAGATGCTGGATATCTCACACGTAGACTTGTTGAAGTAGTACAACACCTCGTTGTACGTAAAGTAGATTGTGGTACTATCCAAGGTCTTTTTGTAAATCTTATTCAAGATCAAGAAACAATCAAAAATCAATTTGTTCTACAAACACTCATTGGGCGCGTATTAGCAGATGATGTATATATAAAGGGAAGATGTATTGCCACGCGCAATGAAGATATTGGGATTAAACTTGCTAATCAATTCTATTATTTCCAAATACAACCAATATATATACGAACCCCTTTTACTTGCAAAAGTATATCTTGTATTTGTCAATTATGTTATGGTTGGAATACTACTCATAGTAACTTAATCGAATTAGGAGAAGCAGTTGGCATTATTGCAGGTCAATCAATTGGAGAGCCGGGAACTCAACTAACATTAAGGACTTTTCATACTGGTGGGGTATTTACGGGTGACATTGCAGAACATATACGAGCCCCGTTCACCGGGAAAATGGAATTCAACGAAAATTTCGTTTTTCCTACCCGCACCCGTCATGGGCACCCTGCTTATATATGTCATAATAGTTTAGACGTGACTATCGATAACCAATATGAAGTACAAAACTTAACGATTCCGCCAGAAAGCTTGCTATTCATTCAGAATAATCAACTCGTGGAATCGGAACAAATAATTGCTGAGATTCGTGCAAAAAAACCCCCTTTTAAAGAGAAAGTAAAGAAATCTATATATTCTGGCCTGACAGGAGAAATGCACTGGAATATCCCTATGCCGTCTAATTTAATAGAAAAGACAACTCATTTATGGGTATTATCGGGAGGGATATATGAATCTGCTTTTCATAAAGATCAAGATCAAGTGCATATTACAGAACTTCTTCTTTACAAGCATAAATCACTTTCGAATTATTCAGTGGATCAGGTGAAACACGAATCAGTTGACTCAAACTGTTTTGAAAGAGGGAAAAAAATCTTCAATTATCTCGAAACTGATCGAACCATAGCTAACGAGCATCAAGGCTCTATCGATTGCACCATTCTTTTTGAAAATACCAACAATATGAGGGTAAAAAATGAACTCATCAGACCATTATGGTGTGATAAACAATTGGGAAAGCGAAGAATCCCTTATCCTCATTTAATTCTTAGAATGCCTATAGAATCTATTTTCTATAAAAATGAAAATAACAACATTTTTGCTTTTTTGAATGACCCTCGTTCAAAAATGATAAAATATGGGAATATTCTCGGGGGTTATTCGATTGAAAAAGAAAGGAATTTTCTTGAAAATCAATTAGACAGAAGGCCCAGATTGAAAAGAAAAAAGGCTTATGCTTCTCTCATTTCAGTAAGAACAAATAAGATCATTATCAATATGATTCAAATTAGCTTGCTGAAATACCCTTTTTTTAATATGGCTATGGCAAGTTCTCCATTTTTTTTTCATAACAAATTAGGTCACACTAATTCTTTTGTTTCGAATGATCAAAGTAAATTACTTAGTAAGGGAACTATTCGTTCAGTACCTAATGAGAATAAAAAAGAGAAATCTTTTATTATTCTGTCTACTTCTGATTTTTTGCAAATCGTTTTGTTTAATGATTTAAAAAGCTTAAATACAGTAAAAAAGTCGGATGCAAATAAAAAAATTGCATTGTCAGGTCTCCTGGGTTATTTACATAGTATTGCTAATCGTTTTCCATACTGTCGTTTGATGACTTATAAAAAAGTATTACTAAATGAACGTTCAATTTCTAACAATGACTCGAATACTTTTCAAGTAGCTAAATGCTATTTTATGGACGAAAAGAGGGAAATTTTGAAATTTGATTCATGCAGAAATATTCTTTTCAATTTTCATTTGTACTTTTCCCTATCCAATTTTTTGGAAAAAACATTTCCAGTAGTCAGCCTTGGACAATTTTTTTGCAAAAGTATATGGATATTCGAAGATAAACAACTCCAAGAATCTGGTCAAATTGTAGTTATTCGTGAGGAATCTTTTATCATTAGATTAGCTAAACCCTATTTGGGTACTCGAGGAGCAACTCATAATAGTTATTATGGGAAAATTCTTTACGAAGGAGATACATTAATGACCATGTCATACGAAAGATTAAAATCCGATGATATAATTCAAGGTCTTCCTAAAGTTGAACAATTATCAGAAGCCCGCTCGAATACTTTAATATCGAAAAATCGAAAAAAAAAATTGAAAAAATTGAACAGACACCTGGCAAGATTTTTTGGAAACTTTTGGGGGTCATTCACCAGTGTTAGAATAACTATGGAGGATAGTCAGAATCAGTTGGTCAATGAAATTCAAAAGATTTATCGATCCCAGGGGGTACAAATTTCTGATAAGCATATAGAAATTATTGTGCGCCAAATTACATCGAAAGTTTTAGTTGTAGATGTCGAAAAGTCCGAAAATAAAAATTTTGAAAATGGACTAAATAGTCTTTTTTTACCCGGAGAACTCATTGGATTATCACAAGCACAAAGAATGGATCGTGCTCTCGAAAAAAGAATAAATTATCGAACCATTTTATTGGGAATGACAAAGGCATCTTTGAATACTCAAAGTTTTCTATCGGAAGCGAGTTTTCAGGAAACTGCTCGGGTCTTAGCGAAATCTGCTCTTCAAGGTCGCATTGATTGGTTGAAGGGCTTGAAGGAAAATGTTATTCTCGGGAGAATGATACCTGTTGGTACTGGATTCAACCCTTTGAAAAAACGGAGTAAAATAGATTCGAAAATGAGTAAGAAAAGTATATTTAGAATAAAAGTGAAAGATTTTTTCTTGAAATTTTTATTGCAAAAACAAAAAAAAAAAGTTCTAAAAAAACTAGTCAAAATAAAGAAAAAATCAAAACGAATAAAGAAAGAAATATAACAATTTGCTTTAATTGTATAAAAAAGAAATAAAAAATCAAATGAATACTTGTCTTGTACCAAGTATGCTACGGCAAGCAATCTAACCCATTCCATTGGAATGTAGATATTACATCCAGTTCATATTAAAAAGTAAAAGAAGAAAATGACGAAAAAAAATTGGAACATCAATTTGAAAGAGATGGTAAAAGTAGGAGTTCATTTTGGTCATGAGACAAAAAAATGGAATCCTAAAATGGCACCTTACATTTTTAAAGAACGTAAAAATAGTCATATTATAAATTTGACTTATACCGCTCGTTTTTTATCAGAAGCCTGTGATTTTGTGTTTGATGGAGCAAAAAGAGGAAAACAATTTATGATAGTTGGTACAAAACATCAAACAGCTGATGCAGCTAAATTAGCTGCTTTAGCAGCTCGATGTCATTATGTAAACAAAAAATGGTTCGCGGGTATGTTAACTAATTGGTTTACTACAGAAGCAAGACTTGAAAAATTCAAAAATTTAATGAAAAAAAAAAAGACGGGAGGATTTGATCAATTTACGAAGAAAGAAGCAGCAATACTCAGGAGAGAATTGAACAAATTACAGGAAGATCTGGGAGGTATTAGATACATGAAAAAATTGCCCGATATTGTAATAATTCTCGATCAAAAAGGAGAATATACTGCTATTCGGGAATGTAGAACTTTGGGTATTCCCACAATTTGCTTAGTTGATACAGATTGTGACCCGGATCTCGTGGATATCCCAATCCCAGCCAATGATGATGGTAGAGGACCAATCCGACTGATCCTAAATAAATTAATTTTAGCAATTCGCACGGGTAGAGCATTGTAATTTTATAAAAAGTGAATAGACAAAAAAAAAGAGAAGCTAAAACTAAGTTGGCTACTATTCCCAAATCTTAGAGAATGGATTAAGATATATTTGTCTAGAAATACAGAAATCTTCTTAATCAATGAAATAATCATTTCATTATTTTCTTTCGTAGCCTGACTAATGATAGTGAAATAATTGAGGAATCGGTCATTGAACCAAAATCATTTTTTTTTTTAATTCATCTTTATATAGAAAGGGTAATATGAATATTGTACAATTTCCTATTAACACGCTGAATTTTTTCTATGAGATATCCGGTGTGGAAGTAGGTCAGCATTTTTATTGGCAAATAGGGGGGTTCCAAGTTCATGCACAGGTACTTATAACTTCCTGGATTGTAATTGCTATATTATTAAGTTCAGCTACTCTAGCTGTTCAAGACCCACAAATTGTTCCAAACGGAGCTCAAAATTTTGTGGAATATGTTCTCGAATTTGTTCGGGACTTGACTAGAACTCAGATTGGCGAAGAAGAATATGGTCCTTGGGTTTCTTTTATAGGAACCATGTTTCTATTTATCTTTGTTTCTAATTGGGCAGGTGCTCTTTTCCCCTGGGGAATTTTTCAATTACCTCATGGGGAATTAGCCGCGCCTACAAATGATATTAATACTACAGTAGCTCTAGCTTTGCTCACATCAGTAGCTTATTTTTATGCAGGTCTTACAAAGAGGGGTTTAGGCTATTTTGGTAAATATATTCAACCAACCCCAATACTTTTACCGATTAACATATTAGAAGATTTTACGAAACCTCTATCACTTAGTTTTCGACTTTTTGGAAATATATTAGCTGACGAATTGGTAGTTGCCGTTCTTGTTTCCTTAGTACCTTTAGTGGTACCTATACCTGTAATGCTCCTAGGATTATTTACAAGTGGCATTCAAGCTCTAATCTTTGCAACTCTAGCCGCAGCTTATATAGGAGAATCCATGGAGGGTCATCATTAATTTAATTAATTGGACTTAGTCTTTTAATTCAAATTAATAATAATCATTTGCTCATTTATAAAACGTTAAATGTTCTTTCCATTTTGATTCTCCCTTAATTATAGTCATAAATGAAAATACTGAATCTCTAAGATCTTAGTCGAAAGATTAAGGATCACCTCACCCGTCGATAAAATCAATAGATAGAATAGATCATATTTGTAGATTCATATCTACATTAATCAAATAGGTTTACTAATGAATAAATAGGTTTACTAATGGGAATTAGTTTAGTAAACTATGTGTGTATCCCGGTTTCGAGCAATAACTCGAAGGGATACATACGTTTTATGTACATAGTTTGTTTATATATTCTATCTCTAAAGAATTAGAGATAGGATATTTCATCTAAAAAAGAATATAATATAAGGAAGGGTAGAGGATTTACCTTTTTTGTATTATATAATTTTTTAATACCATTTTGTCGAATCAAAATTGAGTTGTTTTCAAAGAAAAGAAATTGTTCTCTAGTTGAACGTGAACAATCAAATCAATAGATAAAACTATCATATTATCCACCATTTATTAATCTAAGAGGAGATTACCATGAATCCTTTGATTTCTGCTGCTTCCGTTATTGCTGCTGGATTATCCGTAGGCCTTGCTTCTATTGGACCTGGCATTGGTCAAGGCACTGCTGCGGGACAAGCTGTTGAAGGTATTGCGAGACAACCAGAGGCGGAGGGTAAAATACGAGGTACCTTACTGCTAAGTTTAGCTTTTATGGAAGCTTTAACTATTTATGGATTAGTTGTAGCTCTAGCACTTTTATTTGCTAATCCATTTGTTTAATCTCGGAGACTAAAATCCGTATCCTTTGGGATTTTAAGGACCCCCCCCCTTTGATCAATTTTCTTGTTCAGCCAATAGGGGAGGGGCTGATCCATAAATAATGGACTTATACGTCACTTGTTTTGGTCAGAAAGACTTGCGACACTCGGAGAAGTAGATAGGTTGAGCAAAGTTTTTTTTTTATTCTATCCTTATTTATCGTTATGCGGGACCTGGGACTTACTAAGTACTCGAAATCTGTTTATCCAGAATGAATCGAGTTGGAGAAAAAACTTTGTGAAAGTATCCTTATCTATGAGGGGAGAGCGTATGAAAAATGTAACTGATTCTTTCATTTCCCTAATTTTTTTATCCTCCGCTGAGGGTTTCAGGTTAAATACCAATATTTTAGAAACAAATATAATAAATCTCAGTGTGGTGCTTGGTGTACTGACCTATTTCGGAAAGGGAGTGTGTGCGAGTTGTATATTTGAATAATCTAGCTGGATCCAACCAACTGCATTTTGTAGATAGAAAAGTGCATGATCTCAACGAATTACTTCTAAAAAAAAATCAATATGGAAGAACTATAGCATTTCGTAATTGATTGGGAAATTTTTGACCAATCCCAACCAATATGGGAAAATCTTTAGAATGGTTAAAGCTAAACTGCTTGAAGTCCAAGCAAAACTGGTACTCTTTCAACCGCTGTGCTAATATGAGATGAGTTCAAAGGCATAGTTGGAGGTTAATTCGATATATAACATTCATATCAATGGAATTATTCAATCTATCTACTGAAAAATAGTCCTAATCTCCCATCCAATCCAATTTTTGGGGTTTAAATGCGGAACCGACGACCTACACAAAAGCGAATTTATTCAAGAAAAAATACGAAAAGAAAAAACAACAACTCAGTTGATAATAAAAAACCCCTTTTGGCAAAAGAGCCCTTCGTAGATTTCGGTCTTTGATAGATTGATCTTTTTTTTTATTTACATAATATGAACGAAAAGGGTAGGCTTGGTAAAAAACCGAGCGGGAAAGCCGAATGAATCGAAAGATTCGTGTTCGGTTTGGGAAGAGATTATTCGTTCAACTTATGAATAGATAATCTACTTTCATTAAGTAATTTATTAGATAACCGTAAACAGAAAATAGTGAGTACTATTCAGAGTTCTGAAGAATTATGTAAAGGAGCTGCTAATCAGCTTGAGCAAGCCCGGGCTCGCTTACGCGAAGTAGAAATGCGAGCGCGTGAAATTCGGGAAAATGGATACTCTGAAATAGAACAAGAAAAAGAAAAGCTTATCAATCTTGCTTCTGTTAATTTGAAACAGTTAGAAAATTCAAAGAATGAAACCGTTCACTTGGAACAACAAAGAGTAATTGAAAAGGTTCGACAACAAATTTCTCGCCAAGCTGTTCAAAGAGCTCTAGGAACTTTGAATAATCGTCTGAATAGCGAGTTACATTTACGTACGATCGAACATAATATCGACTTGCTCCTAGCCATGAAAAACATAACTGATTCATAACTGATTAATTAATAATAATATATATATATAATTTATATACATAATATATATATTATATATATATTTATATACATAATATAATATATATTATTATATACTTATGTTTTTTGTTTTCAATGAAACTCTATTCGTATAATTTAGGTCTTATTTTTCAAAAGAGAATTAACTAGTGTTAATGGTAACTATTCGACCCGATGAAATCAGTAGTATGATACGTAAACAGATTGAACAATATAATAACGAAGTCAAGGTTGTTAATATTGGCACTGTACTTCAAGTAGGAGATGGCATTGCTCGTATTCATGGTCTTGATAAAGTAATGTCAGGGGAATTAGTAGAATTTGTAGATGGTACAGTAGGTATTGCCCTAAATCTAGAATCAGATAATGTTGGAGCTGTATTAATGGGTGATGGTTTGATGATACAAGAGGGTAGTTCCGTGAGAGCAACGGGAAAAATTGCTCAGATACCAGTAAGTGATGCTTATTTAGGTCGAGTTGTAAATGCGCTAGCTCGACCTATTGATGGTAAGGGGAAGATCTCATCTTCCCAATCTCGATTGATCGAATCTCCTGCTCCAGGTATTATTTCAAGACGTTCTGTATATGAACCTCTTCAAACGGGTCTTATTGCTATTGATTCTATGATCCCTATAGGACGCGGTCAGCGAGAATTGATTATTGGGGACAGACAGACCGGTAAGACGGCAGTAGCTACAGATACAATTCTAAATCAAAAAAATCAGAATGTAATATGTGTTTATGTCGCTATTGGTCAAAAAGCTTCTTCGGTAGCTCAGGTAGTTAATACGTTCCAAGAACGTGGCGCAATGGAGTATACCATTGTGGTAGCGGAAACTGCAGATTCTCCTGCTACATTACAATATCTTGCTCCTTATACAGGAGCAGCTTTAGCCGAATACTTTATGTATAAAGAACAACATACATTAATCATTTATGATGATCTTTCCAAACAAGCACAAGCTTATCGACAAATGTCTCTTCTATTAAGAAGGCCACCTGGCCGGGAAGCTTATCCAGGAGATGTTTTCTATTTACATTCTCGCTTATTAGAAAGAGCAGCTAAATTAAATTCGCAGTTAGGTGGAGGTAGTTTGACTGCTTTACCAATAGTTGAAACTCAAGCTGGAGATGTCTCAGCTTATATTCCCACTAACGTCATTTCCATTACCGACGGACAAATCTTCTTGTCAGCTGATCTATTCAATGCAGGAATTCAACCTGCCATTAATGTGGGTCTTTCCGTATCTAGAGTAGGATCCGCAGCTCAGATGAAAGCTATGAAACAAGTAGCTGGGAAATTAAAATTAGAATTAGCTCAACTTGCAGAATTAGAATCTTTTGCACAATTCGCTTCTGATCTTGATAAAACTACGCAAGATCAATTGGCAAGAGGTCAACGATTACGCGAGTTGCTCAAGCAATCTCAATCAGATCCTTTGACAGTGGAAGAACAAATAGCTATGATTTATACCGGAACAAATGGATATCTAGATGTATTAGAGATCGTACAAGTTAAAAAATTTATTTCTAACTTGCGCGAGTCTTTAGTAAAAAAGAAACCCCAGTTTGGAGAAATTATACGTTCTACTGGGGCATTCACGCAAGAAGCGGAAGATCTCTTAAAAGAAGCTATTCAAGAAAATCTCCAACTTTTTATTATGCTCGAAATAGTATAAAAGAGCTAAATAATCATTTTGCGACATTTAACAAAGCAAAGCATAACGACGAATTATTACGTCCAATAGGATTTGAACCTATACCTAAGGTTTAGAAGACCTCTGTCCTATCCATTAGACGATGGACGCTTTATTATTTATGATTCCTTGAAAAAAGTGTGATTTTTTCTCTATTCACAACGAGATTCGGGAACGAAAGAGAAAGAATAGGTAGGTAACAGAAAAATGAAATAAGAATAAGAAAGATGAATGAGCGGGTAGCGGGAATCGAACCCGCATCGTTAGCTTGGAAGGCTAGGGGTTATAGTCGACGTTGATTAACGCCTCTAATTCAGAACCGAACATGAAAATTTCATTTCATTCGGCTCCTCCATGAGAGAGAGATAGAAAGGGAGGTATGAAAAAAAAAAAAACGCTTTTTCACTTTCACATAATACATAAATTATTTATGCTCTGCTCTATAACATCTATGTTAGTTGTATTCGTAGTTCTTTACTCTTAACTTCAGGTGAAGAACCTAAAATAGAAAATACCTATTCACTTGATAGATGATCCCTATAGAAAGATAAGATTGAAAAATTCTTAATATTGGACTCAAAAAAAAATCTTTCTAATTACTTCGTTCCCTATTTCTACTGATTGCGATCCTAGAGGAAATCAAATTTCACCGAGCTCAAACAAAATCACGGTGACTAAAGTAAACCAAAGTCACTGTTACCTAGCTATTTGACTTTTGTTATTCTCGTAGTTGAACATTTAGTTTAGTTACGATGAAAAAGAATATTTTGATATCCATGGATCTTTGATTGATCCGATTAGATAGATCGGTCTAATCCTTTCAAAAATTCTACATTCTGTTTCGCCATCTTGAATGGAAAATATGGTCATTTTATCATTCCAAATTCAAATGACGAGAATGCGCACAATTCCTTTCCTGACCCAGGGTATTCATAGGAGAGGTTTAGAACCTATATAGTAAATAGAGTTTTTTATAATAAAAAAATAGAAACGAGAGTTGAAAGATCTTTCAACTCTGTTGAATATAATGATAGAACGAATCACACTTTTACCACTAAACTATACCCGCCACAATTTCATTGTATCATACAAATCGATTTTTTGTCCAATAGGGAAGGAAAATAAAAAGTAATTTTTAGATTCTTTTAGATTCTAATAAGAATCTAATGCAAGTTTCGATCATCATATTTTCCTATTCCTGAAAACTCAATAACAAATAGTTTCTTTTCACTTCTTCCGTCCCTTACCTTATTGTTTTGTTTTTACTCTTACAAGAAAAATCCCAATATTGTACCATGACTAATAGTATGATTTTTTTCTTTAGTAACTAGTCTAATTATAGATAGTTGTTATGATTATTAACACATTCTTTAGAATAATTCAAGTAATTTGGAATTAGTTTTTCTTTATGACAGATATAGAAAATAAAAAATGATCCACTTTTAGTCTTTGAAATCTCTTTTTTACCCTTCAATATGATCTATACATTTTCAATCCAATCTAGAACATCTTATCCAGATTCTAATCTGAAATAATTGGAATTAAAAAATATATAAGATAAAAATAGAATACATAAAAGGAAATATAAGAAATGATATCACAAGGTCAAATTTTGATAGCCCTTTTTGTTACTTTTCTAATAATGATTTTAGCTTTCAGATTAGGTAGAGCACTGTATTCTTCATAATTTAGTCAATTAATTCCTTATCTAGGAAAGATAATGGCCTGGCCAGATACTGGCCGGGCTAGAGAAAGCGAAATAATTGTTTGGAATGGAATAAAAAAAGAAAATTGGATTCTCACAAATGTTGGTCTTTATTTAGTGAAATGCTATATTCATTTTAGATCCGCCATCTAGGAGAGATGGCTGAGCGGACTAAAGCGGTGGATTGCTAATCCGTTGTACAAACTATTTTGTACCGAGGGTTCGAATCCCTCTCTCTCCGTTCAGTCTGATTTTACAAAATCTACTTTCTAATCCTAATCTTCTTTTCTATTCTTTACGCCCAGGATTTCGTCCTGGATCGTTTGATAGGAATCCAAAGATAAAGAGAGAAACAAAAAATATCACTACTGTGTAAACGAACAGCTTAAGAGTAAGCATTATGTAATCTCCGAAATTATTCTTATTAAAAAACGGAATAGATCATCAATTTTTGTATCATATATTAGCATTGGCTGAGCAAAGAAAAAAAAGCAGATTCAAAATTGAATCTATTCTGTTTCTCTTCTCTTCTTTGCTCGGAATTGAACAGGATAAATAGGAATTCGAATACTAATTAAACTATCCTAAACTTGTTGAAACAAGTACAGTCTGTGTCTAAAATAGAAGAAAATTTGGAATAGATAAATTATCATCCTTACTCGTTCATCATCCTTACTCGTTCTTTAAATAGAATATTGAAAGATATGTTATTAGAAAATAACATATTCTAATCACTAGCTAATCAACTAAACTGCAACTGTGATGCCGTTGATATTGACTAAAGTTATTTTGATCTGTCGAGAATAGATGTATCACAAAATAAACATCAGAACAAGGAAAAAGAGTGTTACATCACTTTAGTGAATGAAAATGATCCAATTAGAAATAGTTAAATTGTAACAACTACAACTAACTAATAATAATTTGTAATAATAGAAAAAAAAATATATATGTTTTTTCCGTATCAAGTGAATACAAACAAAAATCGATAAAAACTTAGATTATCGTTATCGAAAACTTACGGCAGCTTGCCAAGCAAAGGCTAATAAAAAAAAGAACAGAGGGATAATGGGCATTACATTAACAATTGGATCAAAAATTGCATAAGCTTCAGGCAATTTGGCAAAAAAGGGATTATTCAAATGAAAAGCGACATCGTCTAGACAAATATGGAAGTTGAGGATAACTGACATTTTGATTCTCCGATGAATAATGTAAAGATCTAAAAGTATTTGTCCAATCCATCGAATTGTTGGACAAGATTAGACTTTTAGTCTTCGAATTGGAAGGGATCATTTATTTATACAATATTTTACCTATTCTGATAGGGAATGACCAATGAATGTATATTCTTGTTTCTTTTTAGGTTCCCCTATAGTTAGATATCTGATTAACTCAAGAATCTATGCCCCTCCGGTTATGCATAATTGCATAGCGAATCGAATTATAATAATGTAATTCAGATTCAAATGAAACATTGCATCAATTTATTTTAATGGATTATTATAAAACAATAATGGGGCGTGGCCAAGCGGTAAGGCAGCAGGTTTTGGTCCTGTTATTTCGAAGGTTCGAATCCTTCCGTCCCAGGTGGAACAGTATTATTGAATTGAAAAAAGACTTATAGAAGGGAAATATGATTTCGATAAGATTCTAAGTAGAGAAAGGTATATTTTTGCGGTGTAGGATGGGACGATAATAACATTGCATCAAAAATGCAGAAATAATGCTCATGCAAATGAAATAATTGATGGGATGCAATTATTGTTTTATGATTTCGTTCTACAAGAAGGGGATATGGCGGAATCGGTAGACGCTACGGACTTAAATTTTTTGAGCCTTGGTATAGAAACTTACCAAGTGATAGCATCCAAATCCAGGGAACCCTGGGATATTTTGAATGGGCAATCCTGAGCCAAATCCGATTTCTAGAGACAATAGTTTCCTTTCCGAGAACGGGATAGGTGCAGAGACTCAACGGAAGCTATTCTAACGAATCAACATAATTTGGATTGGATACAATCCATTTTTGGAAGTAATTAATTGTACGAGGATAAAGATAGAGCCCAATTCTACATGTGAATGTCAACAACAATGAAAATTGGAGTAGGAGGAAAATCCGTTGGTTTTATAGATCGTGAGGGTTCGAGTCCCTCTATCCCCAGGTTATCTGTTTTATTTTCGATTTGTTAAGTGTCTTAGAACATAAGAAGTTTTAATTGTATGACCAATGTCTGCTTCTCTTCTATATACATCTTTGTATATAACTGTATATAACATACACAAATAATACACAATATATATTATATATATATTGTGTATTATTTATTGTTATTTATTGTATAAATGATGTTTTTAGTTGTATCGTTGCTTCTACTCGTTCAAATGCTGTCTTTTACCCTTTTTGCTAGTTGACAGGAGTTTGGTTACTGTGCTAGTATGATGCACAGGGGAACAGCCGGGATAGCTCAGTTGGTAGAGCAGAGGACTGAAAATCCTTGTGTCACCAGTTCAAATCTGGTTTCTGGCATATACATTTTGTATAAGTATGAAAAAGGATACCTTATTCTTATTTAATAATTTATTGTACAATAGAATATAAAAAATATTGATTATTTACGAATAGTCATCAGTAATTCTATGTTATTGAATTGATAGGGAGTTCGTCCAAGTTATTTCAAAGGAGATAAAAACTACTTGAAATAACTCGAACTAGAGAGCGATTTTCTCTATTTCATTCGTATTAATGTCTTCTCATAAAGATAGAAATAACTAGAAACTATTATATAGTTATAGTTTCCAATTCTTCTGGAAGATTCTATTAAAATGAAAAAAATGATTTTGATAAATAGAAAGATTGAGAAAAAATAGCTTCCACCTTAGCACTATATAAAAATAGGACTAGATCGGGGTAAAGACCAATACCTATGATTGGTAGAAAGAGACAGATCAAAATAAAAAGTTCGCGTGGTCCCGAATCTTTAAAATAAGGATTTGGGATATTAAAATCCTTATATCCATAAAACATTCGACGTAACATGGATAACAAATAAATGGGAGTTAATATCATTCCAATTGCCGCTATTGCAGTAATAATGATCCGAAAGGTCGAAGAATAATTATGATTAGTAATTATGCTCAAAAATATCATAAATTCTGCTACAAAACCACTCATTCCTGGCAATGCAAGAGAAGCCATTGAAAAGCTACTGAACATAGTAAAGATTTTAGGAATTGATATAGCGATTCCTCCCATTTCATCAAGAAAAAGAGTACGTATCCTATCATAACTTGTTCCTACTAAGAAAAAAAGTGCAGCGCCAATTAATCCATGAGAAATCATTTGCAAAATGGCTCCATTGAGACCTGTATACGTCATGGAACCAATTCCTATAATTACAAAACCCATATGAGATATTGATGAATAGGCTATCCTTCTTTTCAAATTGCGTTGACCCATAGAAGTTAGAGCTGCATAGATAATTTGCACTGCTCCTATGATAATCAACCACGGTGAAAACAAAGAATGAGCATGAGGTAACAATTCCATATTGATCCGAATCAACCCATATCCTCCCATTTTCAATAGAACTCCGGCCAAAAGCATACATGTACTATAATGTGCTTCCCCATGAGTATCCGGTAACCAGGTATGTAAAGGGAAGATTGGTAATTTTATTGCATAAGCGATCAAAAACCCTAAATAGAATAGCATTTCAAGTGTGATGGGATAATCTTTTTTAGCTAATAATTCGAAATCGAATGCTGGTCCATGAGATCCATAGAGACCCATACTTAAAGCTCCCATTAAAATAAAAATGGAACCACCCGCAGTATACAAAAGAAATTTTGTGGCTGAATAGAGACGTCTTTTTCCCCCCCACATGCATAAAAGTAAGTACACAGGAATTAGTTCCAACTCCCACATGAGAAAGAAAAGAAGAATATCTCGAGAAGCAAATAATCCCAATTGTCCGCTGTACATTGCCAACATCAAGAAATAGAATAATTGCGGATTTCGAGTAACTGGCCAAGCAGCTAAAGTAGCTAAAGTAGTTATAAATCCCGTTAATAAAATAAGCCCAATGGAAAATCCATCAATTCCCAGTTTCCAATGAAAATGAATAAGGTTTATCCAGTTATAATCCTCTTCCAATTGGATTAATGAATTATCAAAATGATAATGATAACGGAATATATAGGTCATTAAAAGAAGATCTAATAAGCAAATACCTAGGGTATACCATCGAATCATTTTATTTCCTTTATGGGGAAATAAAGGGATTAATAACCCCGCAGATATGGGCAAAATAACAATTATTGTTAACCAAGGTAAATTACTCATAATGAAGAGAAAAGAGACTTTCTATATCAAAACCCATGCCTTCATTTTTGGGTCGAATATGGGTTTTGATCAGTGAAAGAGGAAAAGGAGAATGAAAAATATGTATGGGACTAACTCTTTTTCTTTTTTGATGGATCAGTAAGCTAGACCCATACTGCGCGTTGTTTCATGCCATAAATAAACACGTACACTTAAAAAATCCGTTGGACAAGCCGATTCACACCTCTTACAACCTACGCAGTCTTCTGTTCTTGGAGCAGAAGCAATTTGCTTAGCTTTACATCCTTCCCAAGGTATCATTTCTAATACATCTGTGGGACACGCTCGTACACACTGGGTACAACCAATACATGTATCATAAATTTTGACTGAATGTGCCATTGAATCTAAGAACTCCATTAGTAGAAAAAGTGTTTCATTGAATAAGATTTTTTTAATATATAGCCAGTGATGATATATTATGAATATCAAGCAAATCAATAATTGTATTATCGGTGATATAATGAGTAGATTCGGATTCTATCTTTTTGCTTTATAAAACATTTTACCCAATCTGGTCTTAAACAGATCATTTGGATAATGAGTTAAAATATGAATTATGCTCTTGATTGATTTTAGAAAAAAATCCTTCTATAAACTATAAATAAAGGATTTAGATCTATTTTTAGGGAGACAAACCTAGTATCTATTTGAATAGAAATAGATATACAAATTATTTTTCATATGGAAGGAGATCTTTATTACCATTTTGACAAATTAAATTGATCGATACGAGTTGATTTTCTGTTACGATATATTGCCAGAACAATAGCTAATCCAATAGCTGCTTCAGCAGCAGCAATAGCTATAACAAAGATCGAAAAGATATCCCCCTTTACTTGCCTACTATCAAAAAAATAGGAGAATGTTACTAGGTTTAAATTAACTGCATTGAGTATTAGCTCAAGACACATAAGTGCTTTAACCATGTTTCGACTTGTTACTAGCCCATAAATACCGATAGAGAATAAATAAGCACCTAAAAGAAGCGCATGTTTGAGCATAATAGAGGAATTCTTCATACCTTGATCTCTTCAGATACAAACAAAAGTGGTAGTTTCTAATTTACATGACACGATCTATGAAGATAAAACAGCGTATTTATGCCGCTACCGCACGAGAGCTTTCATTTTCAAACTGTTTCTTCTCGACGAGCTATAGTAATCGCTCCTATAAGAGCAATTAGAAGAATTAGAGAAATAAGTTCGAATGGAAGGAAAAAATCAGTGGATAAATGAGCCCCAATACGTTGAATATTGTTCGTTAAATCTCGTTCTAACATTTGATCTGATTTTTGAGTCAGAAATATTCCGAACCATGATATGTTCAAGATAATAGTAATTAGTGAACAAAAAAGACTTGTACAAACTATTGAAGTAATGCTATCTCCGATAGTCCAGGGAGCGGCATAATTGGGATATTTTGGATTATTTATCAACATCACAGCAAATAGAATCAAAATATTAACAGCTCCTATGTAGATCAGGATTTGTGCAACAGCTACGAAATCCGCGTTCAGTATAATATAGAAAAAAGATATACAAATTAGAACTAACCCCAATGAAAGAGCGGAATAAATTATATTAGTAAGTAATACTACTCCTATACCTCCTAATAGAAGACTTAGCGTTAGAGGAGCCAACAAAAGAATATCAGATATAGATTCAGGTCGATTCATTATGTGTACAATAACTTTGAATATTATTTCCTCCCATTCACTAAATAAAAAGTTAGCCCATTTACCTATATGCTATACTGGATTTGTAATTTCATTTGATATGGGCACTGATTAATTAATCTATAGCTCAATAATCGATTTCGATCAATCATACATCTGACATTATTAATGGAATGTCAATAGAATTATTTATTCCTGATTTGAGAAATCTTTTTTTTTTTTAGGTGCTCTTTAATCGGAGCTCAGGTGCTCTTTAATCGGAGCTCAATCTGAATAATCGTAGAAATGATTTGATCATAAAATTTGTCCATAGTTTCTTCAGACATACTAAGTTAGTTAATATGCTTAGCTCGGAATTGTTTGAATTGTTAAATCTTCAACAACGGATATTGGTAAACGTCCTAAAGCAATGTGATCATAATTTAATTCATGACGATCATAGGTCGAAAGTTCATATTCTTCAGTCATCGCTAGACAATTTGTGGGGCAATATTCCACGCAATTTCCACAAAAGATACAAATTCCAAAATCAATACTATAATTTTCCAATCGTTTTTTCCCCATATCTATTCCGACTTTCCAATCCACAACAGGTAGATTGATCGGGCATACACGGACGCATACTTCACAAGCAATACATTTATCAAATTCAAAGTGGATCCTCCCGCGAAATCGTTCTGATGGGATCCATTTTTCATAGGGATATTGAATAGTAATAGGTAAACGATTCATGTGATATAAGGTAACCATAAAACCTTGCCCAATGTATCTCGCAGCCTGTATTGCTTGTTCACTATAATTCATAAACCCAGTTACCATGGAGAACATGTGTAAAATCTCCTCGAATAATCATAGAAATTTCTTTCTCTTCATAGATTTGATCTATCAAATTTGGATATATTGCAAAATTGATAAGAATCTCTTCACGAAGAAAAAAGAGTTAGTTATATTAGTTATAAAAAAATAAGTTGGAAAGAGGCTGTTAGTAAAAAATTACCCAAAGCAATAGGTAAAAGAAATTTCCACCCAAGATCCAATAATTGGTCCATTCTTATCCTAGGCAAGGTCCATCTTGCCGTGATAGAAATAAATAAGAACAGATAGGCTTTAGCTAATATAATGAGGATCCCAATTGTTATATTAACGACCCCGCTAATTCCAGAAATAGAATCCCATTCAAAATGTTCCAGAATGGGTATGAATGGAATTGAAAAGTTCCACCCGCCCAAGTAAAGAACTGTTACAAAGAATGAAGAAGCTAATAGATTTAGATAAGAAGCAACGTAAAATAAACCAAATTTGATACCCGAATATTCAGTTTGATAACCCGCTACCAATTCTTCTTCCGCTTCTGGTAAATCAAAGGGCAATCTTTCACATTCTGCCAGAGATGAGATGAAAAAAGCTAAAAACCCTATAGGCTGACGCCACAAATTCCATCCTAAAAAACCATATCTGCACTGTGCTTCAACTATATCAATTGTACTTGAACTATTCGATAATTATAGTCGACAGAAACATCACTGTTTTCATCTCTATTCCAAAACCGTACGTGAAACTTTCACTTCATACGGCTTCTCAATGGTCATTAAAAAATAAAGAACACAATAAAAAAAAGCACCAGATCATACATAAATTGAACCAATGAGATTCCGTCTGCTACAAATAATAGGAGCTTTTGAACCTATCTTAACCTTCAGTATTTTTTTTTGCGAGAGAAAGAAAACTGTGTTAAAGGATTACTTCGTTCTGGATAGCCATTTTTTTAAGTAGATAGAAACATATTGTAGATCGGGGTTCTGGGGAAGTACTACTTGATCATCCCTACCAATGTCAAGTCCTTATTGTTATCCCATTTCTATGGAAATATCTTTGGTCTAGATATCAGTTTCTTTTGTTTTTTTCACTAATCTTTTTTATATCTTGGTGTTTCTCACCATCTACCTTTGCTCGATTTTGAGTATATAATGACGGTAACTTCATACTTTTATACTTTGCCTCCCCGCTATTGGGTCCCAATGACTAATATATGAACTGGGGCACACAGTTTTCACTGATTGTGCATGCTCTCACTCTTATACATGGGGGATGGGACTTAATCATCTTACTGCAAGATTTGTAAACTGTTTGATCTCACCCATATGACTATCTAGTTTTTTGATCGGAATATTCATCCCATTAACTTCTGTTTTTCCCTCTTTTTATAACTAAAAAAGGGAAAAATGAATCTCATATTCCAACGAATCACACGTAGAGATATAGATAACACACATAAAGCTAAAGGAATTTCGTAACTAATAGCTTGAGCAGCAGCTCGGAGACCACCTAAAAAAGAATATTTATTATTGGATGCATATCCTGCTATAAGCAGTCCAAGGGGAGCAATACTTGAAATTGCAATCCAAAAAAAAACGCCTATACTAAGATCAATTAAAACAATGTGGCGACCAAAGGGAATTACTAAATAGCCTAAAAAAATAGGTATCAACACTACCGCTGGTCCAATACTAAATAACCAAATATCCCCCCTAGATGGGATAATATCCTCTTTTAGCAGTAGTTTTATTCCATCCGTTAAAGCTTGAATAATTCCCAAAGGACCGGCGTATTCAGGTCCAATGCGTTGTTGTATTCCCGCAGATATTTTTCTTTCGAGCCATACAATAACTAATACTCCTATCGTAATTCCCAATAGAAGGATAATTATTCCAATTAGAATCCATATAAGACTATATATTTCTTTTGAAAATCCCAATCGAGAAAATAAATTGATAGCTTGTTCTTCGAGATCTGCTATATTAATCACCATTTTAACGATCAACCTCTCCCATAATGATATCTATACTACCCAAAGTCGTCATGATATCGGCTAATTTCATCCTTTTAACCAGTTGAGGAGGAATCTGCAAATTAATAAAACCAGGTGGTCGGATTTTCCATCTCCAGGGAAAAATGTTATCATCTCCTATAAAAAAAATTCCTAATTCCCCCTTGGGAGCTTCTACTCTCACGTAATGTTCTTGTTTTGATAACTCAAAAGTAGGGGAAGGTTTTTTACTGATAAATCGAGATTCAAAATCGTTCCATTTCGAATCTTTTCTCTTATTTAAACGTCGAACCTCTAAATTCTCATAGGGACCTCCCGGAATTATTTCTAGGGCCTGTCTAATTATTTTTATAGATTCTTTCATTTCTCCGATTCGAAGCAAATAACGAGCTAATGAATCTCCTTCTTTTTGCCATTGGATTTCCCAATCCAATTCATCATAACATTCATAATGATCCACTTTACGAAGATCCCATTGGATTCCGGAAGCTCGTAGCATGGGTCCTGATAAACTCCAATCTATTGCTTCTTCTCTACTAATAATGCCTACTCCCTCAACTCGTCTCAAAAAGATAGGATTGCGTGTAATAAGTCTTTCATATTCGGTCACTTTTGGAAAGAAATAATAGCAAAAATCGAAGCATTTATCTACCCAACCGTAGGGTAAATCTACAGCTACTCCTCCAATACGGAAATAATTATGCATCATTCGCATGCCCGTGGCAGCTTCAAATAAATCATATATCATTTCCCTCTCTCTTAAAATATAAAAGAAAGGAGTCTGCGCACCAATATCAGCCATGAAAGGTCCAAGCCATAACAAATGAGAAGCTATACGACTTAACTCTAGCATAATCATTCTAATATAGCTAGCCCTTTTAGGTATTTGAATATTTTCCAATTTTTCTGGTGCATTAACCGTTACCGCCTCTGTGAACATAGTAGCTAAATAATCCCATCGTGTTACATAGGGGAGATATTGCACAATTGTTCGGTTCTCAGCAATTTTTTCCATACCTCTATGTAAATAACCTAATATAGGTTCACAATCAATAACATCTTCACCATCTAGAGTAACAATAAGTCGAAGAACACCATGCATTGATGGATGATGAGGACCCATACTTACCATCATGAGGTCTTTCTCCCTAGCAACCATAATCATAACTCTTTCCCGGTTAAAAAAATCAATGAGAACAAAAAAAAAGAATGACTCATTAGGATTCGGAATTTAATAAAACATAATTCATAATTTCATTCAAATCAAAATTAACGCAGTCCACGAATATCTAATTGATCGATTAAACGTTTGTAACGAAGTCTATCTTTTTTGAACAGATAAATCAGAAGTCGTTTACGTTTACCCACAATTTTCCACAAACCTCTTTGGGACGAGTAGTCTCTTCCGTGCAGGTCCAAATGTTCAGTAAGTTTTTGAATTCGACTGGTTAAATAATATACTTGAGATTCAACAGATCCTCTTTGTTCTCTAGGAATCAAAGAGGGGCGAACAGACAAATTTTTGATCATAAAAAAATATTCCGAAGTTCAATATTATTTGATTAATTTAATTTAGAGTAAGAAAAAAGAATGAGATCCATTTCTTTTTGTTCATGGTCTATATATGTTTCGATCGAATGAATTTCTCTTCGGCAGAAATAAAATGCAACTTTCGTAGAATAAAGTTACCATACCAGCAAGATTTAATGTCAGAGTTTATCCGGGATTATTAAAAAGAATGATACACTCTCGTTTTCCATTGAGAAAGGAAAAAAGGGATGACGGAATGATTAATAAATTCCCATATTTAAAGGTCAGAGAGAAGAGCTATAGTAGATTATAGAACCATGTCCCTTCAGTTTTCCAAGTACCTCCAAGAGACCCTAGAGATTCCCATTGCTCCTCTCTACGGTCTTGGAGGATGTACTATAGTTATACCATTTCCTCTAATTTATTCATTATTTTCGGAATCTTCTCCATCTACTAAGGGAGGAAGAAAACCCTTGGGCTTTTTTCCCATTAGTAGTTCTCTCGGTATGTTCGGTCTTGGTCCCGTTATTATCATCCCATCCTTCTCACCGAAGAAAAACTCTCTTAAAGAAGAATAACTCGTAACATAAGAAAGAGCTTTTCTTGCGTCCGAATTTGCTTTTTTCCTCCAAACCTTGTTACGATGTTGTTTTTTGGATTTAGAAGTGCGTTTTTTTGGTACAGCCATAATCTTTTTAATAGTTCAATTTTATTTAGAAAAAATAGAAAATTTGTGAATATTATATACATATTATATACATATATATAATATATGTTTTTTTTTGTATTATACTCTATTTTTATTTTGTAAACTTCTTATATATCTTTCAGTTAAATTCATTGTTTATAGTCTAGTTCCATTTTATTGAGAAAAATATGATAGAATATTCTATCATATTTTTATTGCATTTTGTTATTATAGACTATTTACTAATAAGAAGAGATCCACGATGCAAATTGATAACAATTAATAAATTCTTACATACACTTACATACATATATCGAATTTTTAGTAAATGAAAACTATGTCATTTTAACATATTCAATTATTTCTCATATCAATAATATAGAATTGGTTTCATTTTCTATTCAATTCTATTCTTAATACTACTATTAATCTACAATACAATGAAAAAATTGAATTCTAAATTAAGAATGTGTGTGTACATAACCTCAGTACCTAAACTGAAAAAGAGTTCCTTCTTGCTCATCTTACAAATATTTGATTAGTATCAGTATTGACCAATGCAAATTCAAATTCTTTTGCAGAAAAAAGATAAAAAAAGTAAAAATGAAATATGAAATCGATAGGATTGCATCCCATATTCTATCGTTCTTCTTTATTCATGATCTATCGTTTTTATTTTATTCTCTTCAGGGTCTAGTGGATTGGAAACCAAGAATGTGGAATATCAAAATATTGATAATAATTATTTAATCTTCCTATGGAATTTATATACAAATATGCTCGGGTCGTGCCTTTCCTTCCGCTTTCAGCTTCTGTACCAATCGGATTAGGATCCTTTTTTTTTCCAGGAGCAACTAAGAGTGTTCGCCGTACATGGGCTCTTATTAGCATTTTTCTGTTAAGTGTAGCTATGTTTCTTTCTTTCAATTTGTTCTTGCAACAGATTACCGGTGGTCCCATCTATCGGTATTTCTGGTCCTGGGTTATTAATAATAAGTTTTCATTAGAGTTAGGCTATTTGATTGATCCACTTACTTCCATTATGTTAGTTTTAGTTACAACAGTTGGAACCATGGTTATGATCTATAGCGATACTTATATGTCGCACGATAAAACATATGTGAGGTTTTTTGCTTACCTTAATTTTTTCAATGCTTCTATGCTGGGGTTAGTTATTAGCCCTAATTTATTACAAATCTATTTTTTTTGGGAATTAGTAGGAATGTGTTCCTATTTATTGATAGGTTTCTGGTTTACGCGACCCAGCGCGGCTAATGCTTGTCAAAAAGCATTTATAACTAATCGTGCAGGGGATTTTGGACTCTTACTAGGAATTCTAGGTTTTTATTGGGTAACAGGTAGTTTTGAATTTCAATATTTGTTTGACAAATTAAACGAATTGACTGCCGTTGATGGGGTTGGTTCGTTTTTTGTTACTTCGTGTGCTTTTCTCTTATTTTTAGGTCCAATAGCCAAATCTGCACAATTTCCACTTCATGTATGGTTACCTGATGCTATGGAAGGGCCTACTCCTATTTCAGCTCTTATACACGCCGCTACTATGGTAGCAGCAGGAATTTTTCTTGTAGCTCGATTGTTTCCTCTTTTTAAAGCTCTACCTTTAATAATGTATCTTATCTCTTGGATAGGTGGAATAACAGCTCTATTGGGAGCTACTATGGCTCTCGCTCAAAAAGATCTTAAAAAAGGCTTGGCTTATTCTACTATGTCTCAATTAGGTTACATGATGTTAGCTCTAGGGATAGATTCCTATCGAATCGCTCTGTTCCATTTGATTACACATGCTTATTCCAAGGCATTATTGTTTCTAGGATCCGGATCAGTCATCCATTCCATGGAACCCATTGTTGGGTATTGCCCCAGTAAAAGTCAGAATATGGCTCTTATGGGTGGTTTGAGGAAATATATGCCAGTTACGGGAATCACTTTTCTTTTAGGAACACTTTCTCTTTCTGGTATTCCACCTTTTGCTTGTTTTTGGTCTAAAGACCAAATTCTTAGTGATAGTAAGTTATATTCTCCCATTTTTGGGGGAATAACTTGGTTTACAGCAGGATTAACTGCCTTTTACATGTTTCGTATGTATTTACTTACTTTTGAAGGGGACTTCCGCGTAAATTTAGTTAATTCATATAACAACCATATTACACTATATTCGACTTCTATGTGGGGAGAAGAGGAGTCCGGGATATCAAATAGAACGAGAGCGGATTCTATGTCAAATCAAATTATAGGAAGTAATAATTCCTTTTCCAAAGAAGCATTTCAAATTTCCAATAAGATGGAAGGATTGTACAAAAAGAACAGAGGTTTGGTTATCACTTATCCTTTCTTCTTCCATAAGGGATCCTTTGCATATCCGAAAGAATCGGGCAAGACAATGCTATTTCCTTTAGTTATATTGGGAATATTGACTCTTTTTATTGGATTGATAGGAGTTCCTTTTTTTCGAAGCGGAATGAGTTATGACATATTATCTCAATGGTTTACTTCATCGATGACCCCTTTTGATAAAAAACATCCGGAAAATTGGCCCGAATTTTTACTAGACGTAATCCCCTCAGTTGGTATAGCATTTTTCGGTATATTGATTGCCTGTATTTTCTATATACCTATTTACTTCTTATCAAAGGATGTATATCATAAAACAAATTCTAATATGAAGATTATTATGGACCAATCGATTAATATTGTCTATAATTGGTCTTTTTATCGAGCTTATATAGACATATATTATAACATAATTTTGATTAAAGGTATACGAGGATTAGCTGAAACAAGTAATTCATTTGATCAATGGGCAATTGATGGAATCCCAAATGGAATAGGTTTTTTAGGCCTTTTTGTAGGAGAGGAAATGAGATGCTTAGGGGGGGGACGTATATCTTCCTATATATTCTTTTCTATATTTTGTATATTAATATCTATATTAATATATTCTTTATTTCTATATTAATAATATTCTTTATTTTCATAA